TTTCCTTATTTTTTATTAGATTCTTTAACTTTTAAAGAATTTTTTTTTATTGGTGTAATAAAAAGAGACCGACGGTATTGACGCTTTATTCCTTGTAGTATACACTTAGACATGAAAGATAAAAATAAATCTTCTAAATACATTTAATAAAAATATTTATTACAGTATTACTATAGTTAAAGATCTTCGATGGCGAGTTTGATCCTGGCTCAGAATGAACGCTGGCGGTATGCTTAATACATGCAAGTCGAACGAAATCCTTTAGCACTTGTGTTAAAGAATTTAGTGGCGAACGGGTGAGTAACACGTGAGAACTTACCCCTAGACGAGGTACAACAGTTGGAAACGACTGCTAATACCTCATATTACCGGAAGGTGAAAGAAGCAATTCGTCTAGGGCGAGGCTTGCGTCTGATTAGCTTGTTGGTGAGGTAATGGCTTACCAAGGCGACGATCAGTAGTTGGTCTTAGAGGATGATCAGCCACACTGGGACTGAGACACGGCCCAGACTTTTACGGGAGGCAGCAGTAAGGAATTTTCCGCAATGGGCGAAAGCCTGACGGAGCAATACCGCGTGAAGGATGACGGCCCATGGGTTGTAAACTTCTTTTCTTGGAAAAGAATTCTGACGGTATCCAAGGAATAAGCATCGGCTAACTCCGTGCCAGCAGCCGCGGTAAGACGGGGGATGCAAGCGTTATTCGGAATTATTGGGCGTAAAGCGTCTGTAGGTGGTGAGGAAAGTGTTTTGTTAAAGATCAGGGCTCAACCCTGAGAAAGCAGAGCAAACTATCTCACTTGAGTTCGGTAGGGGCAGAGAGAATTCCCAGTGTAGCGGTGAAATGCGTAGATATTGGGAGGAAGACCAGTGGCGAAGGCGTTCTGCTGGGCCGTAACTGACACTGAGAGACGAAAGCTAAGGTAGCAAATAGGATTAGATACCCTAGTAGTCTTAGCTGTAAACGATGCACACTATGTTTTGCAATTTGCAGAGCAATAGCTAACGCGTTAAGTGTGCCGCCTGGGGAGTACATTCGCAAGGATGAAACTCAAAGGAATTGACGGGGACCCGCACAAGCGGTGGAGCATGTGGTTTAATTCGATGCAACGCGAAGAACCTTACCAAGAATTGACATGCTGCGAACATTTATGAAAGTAAAAAGTCTATTAACTTAGTTAATAGCGCAGACACAGGTGGTGCATGGTTGTCGTCAGCTCGTGCCGTGAGGTGTTAGGTTAAGTCCTGCAACGAGCGCAACCCTTGTCTTTAGTTATTTACTAGAGAGACTGCCGGTGATAAACCGGAGGAAGGTGAGGATGACGTCAAATCAGCATGCCCCTTACATCTTGGGCGACTCACGTGCTACAATGGTCGGGACAAAGAGATGCTACCCTGCGAAGGCAAGCTAACCTCAAAAACCCGATCTCAGTTCGGATTGCAGGCTGCAACTCGCCTGCATGAAGTTGGAATCGCTAGTAATCGCAGGTCAGCCATACTGCGGTGAATACGTTCTCGGGTCTTGTACACACCGCCCGTCACACCATGGAAGTTGGTAATGCCCAAAATCGCACGTCTAACCTTCGGGAGGATTGCGCCTAAGGCAGGGTCAGTGACTATGGTGAAGTCGTAACAAGGTAGCCGTACTGGAAGGTGTGGCTGGATTACCTCCTAAAAAAAAAAACAAAAAATTAAAAAAAAACCGGGTAAGGGCTATTAGCTCAGTTGGTTAGAGTACGCCCCTGATAAGGGCGGGGTCAGGTGTTCAAATCTCCTATAGCCCATGGTGGTAAAAGCCAATGGGGGTATAACTCAGTTGGTAGAGTGTTGCCCTTGCAAGGCAAAAGTCAGCGGTTCGAATCCGCTTACCTCCAAACCCGTATTTAAGTTAAAAACTAAAAAATTCAATAAAAGTTGAACAAAACAAAAGCATTTGGTGGATACCTAGGCACTCAGAGATGATGAAGGGCGTGGGCAACTGCGAAAAGCTCCGACGAGTTGAGCACAAACATTGACTCGGAGATTCCCGAATAGGGCAACCTCATAGTACCTTCTCTTAAATTCATAATAGAGAAAGGAAGTAACCTAGCGAATTGAAACATCTTAGTAGCTAGAGGAATAGAAAGCAAAAGCGATTTCCAGAGTAGTGGTGAGCGAAATGGAAACAGCCTAAACCAATAAAAATTTATTGGGGTCGTGGGAAAAACCGAAACGAAGGACAAACTAAGAAACTAGTGAAACAATTGAATGTTGTACCGTAGATGGTGAGAGTCCAGTAACTTAACTTAAAAATCCTTTGGTTTTATCCCGAGTAGTATGGGACCCGTGAAATCCCGTATGAATCCACGAGGACCACCTCGTAAGGCTAAATATTCCTGAGTGACCGATAGCGTATAAGTACCGCGAGGGAAAGGTGAAAAGAACCCCAGTAGGGGAGTGAAATAGAACATGAAACCAAATGCTGACAATCAGTGGGAGGAATTTTATTCTGACCGCGTACCTGTTGAAGAATGGGCCGGCGAGTTATATGTAGTGGCAGGTTAAAAAGGATCTTTGAAGCCTCAGCGAAAGCAAGTCTGAATAGGGCGCTAAGTCATTATATATAGACCCGAACCCGGATGATCTAACCATGACCAGGATGAAACTTCGGTAACACGCAGTGAAGGTCCGAACCGACCGATGTTGAAAAATCGGCGGATGAGTTGTGGTTAGGGGTGAAATGCCAATCGAATCCGGAGCTAGCTGGTTCTCCCCGAAATGTGTTGAGGCGCAGCGCTTCATAATGGGCTTTCTAGGGGTAAAGCACTGTATCGGTGCGGGCCGGGAAACTGGTACCAAATCGTAGCAAACTAAGAATACTAGAAACGCTTTCTATGAAGCAGTGAGACAGTGGGGGATAAGCTCCATTGTCGAGAGGGAAACAGCCCAGATCACCAGTTAAGGCCCCTAAATGAATCCTAAGTGTTAAAGGAGGTGAGGATGCACAAACAGCCAGAAGGTTTGCTTAGAAGCAGCCATCCTTTAAAGAGTGCGTAACAGCTCACTGGTCGAGCGTCTTTGCGCCGAAAATGGACGGGACTAAGGATTCTGCCGAAACTGTGAAAGAATACCATATTCTTGGTAGGGGAGCGTTCTGCTATAGGGTGAAGTTTTTTCGTGAGAAAAAATGGACGAAGCAGAAGTGAGAATGTCGGCTTGAGTAGCGAAAACATCGGTGAGAATCCGATGCCCCGAAAACCTAAGGGTTCCTCCACAAGGCTCGTCCATGGGGGGTTAGTCAGGACCTAAGATCAGGCCGAAAGGCGTAGTCGATGGCAAACAGGTCAATATTCCTGTACTTATTTTTTATTCGCACCGGGGGACAAAGTCGTTTGAAGTGCAGTCGGCGAAGAAAGACTGAATTACACTGAGACTTCCAAGAAAAGCCCGTCCTGCTATTAATAAAAATTAACCTGTACCACAAACTGACACAAGTGGGTAGGTCGAGAAGACCAAGGGGCGCGAGATAACTCTCTCTAAGGAACTCGGCAAAATGGCCCCGTAACTTCGGGAGAAGGGGTACCTATTTTATAGGTCGCAGTGACCAGACCCAGGCAACTGTTTATCAAAAACACAGGTCTCCGCTAATTCGAAAGATGATGTATGGGGGCTGACGCCTGCCCAGTGCTGGAAGGTTAAGGAAGTTGGTTAGCGTATGCGAAGCTAGCGACTGAAGCCCCAGTGAACGGCGGCCGTAACTATAACGGTCCTAAGGTAGCGAAATTCCTTGTCGGGTAAGTTCCGACCCGCACGAAAGGCGTAATGATCTGGGTACTGTCTCGGAGAGAGACTCGGCGAAATAGAAATGTCTGTGAAGATGCGGACTACATACACCTGGACAGAAAGACCCTATGAAGCTTTACTATAACTTGGCATTGGGTTCGGGCTTGGTTTGCGCAGGATAAGTGGGAGGCGTTGAATTTTTCCTTTCGGGGAAAAATGAGCCAATGGTGAGATACCACTCTAATCAAGCTAGACCCCTAATTCTAAACCTTAAACAGGTTAGAAGACATTGTCAGGCGGGTAGTTTTTCTGGGGCGGAAGCCTCCTAAAAGGTAACGGAGGCGTGCAAAGGTTCCCTCAAGCTGGACGGAAATCAGCTGTAGAGTGTAAAGGCAGAAGGGAGCTTGACTGCGAGACCTACAAGTCGAGCAGGGACGAAAGTCGGCCTTAGTGATCCGACGGTTCCGAGTGGAAGGGCCGTCGCTCAACGGATAAAAGTTACTCTAGGGATAACAGGCTAATCTCCCTCAAGAGTTCACATCGACAGGGAGGTTTGGCACCTCGATGTCGGCTTATCGCAACCTGGGGCGGAAGGGCGTCCCAAGGGTTGGGCTGTTCGCCCATTAAAGCGGTACATGAGCTGGGTTCAGAACGTCGTGAGACAGTTTGGTCCATATCCGGTGTATGCGTTAGAGTATTGAGAAGAGCCTTCCTTTGTACGAGAGGACCGGGGAGGACATACCTCTGGTGTACCAGTTCTTTTAAAGGGAAACGCTGGGTAGCCATGTATGGTTTGGATAACCGCTGAAAGCATCTAAGTGGGAAGCCAACTTCAAGATGAGTACTCTCTTTATAAGACCACAGCAAGACTAGCTGTTTGATAGGTATCAAGTGTAAGCCGTGTAAGCGGTGTAGCTGAGATATACTAACAGGTCGAACGAGTTTGACTTTAAATTAACTTTATATAAATTTGTCTGGTATCTTTAGTACAGCACAAAGCACACTCATCCATTCCGAATTGAGTCGTTAAAGGTTGTACAGCGAAAATACTTGTATGGTAACGTACCGGGAAAATAGCTGATGCCAGGCATAGCCCCCATCGTCTAGAGGCCGAGGACATCTCCCTTTCACGGAGGAAACAGGGATTCGAATTCCCTTGGGGGTATTGAAAACTTTTTTCTCTAATATTGAGCCTGCTTAGCTCAGCTGGTTAGAGCACCCGTCTCATACGCGGGGTGTCACTAGTTCAAATCTAGTAGCAGGTATATATAATCGACTGTAGAAAAATTAAAAATGAATCTTTTTTCGTTACATTTTTGGTATGAATAAGTTAATTCTAAAATAAATTTAAATACTTAAATTAATAGAAAGAATAAACAATGAAATTAGCTTATTGGATGTACGCGGGACCAGCCCATATAGGGACTCTTCGTGTCGCATCATCGTTTAAAAATGTACATGCTATTATGCATGCTCCACTGGGTGATGATTATTTCAATGTAATGCGTTCCATGTTAGAACGTGAACGTGATTTCACTCCAGTAACAGCCAGTATTGTGGATCGACATGTTTTAGCGCGCGGTTCACAAGAAAAAGTTGTCGAAAATATTGTTCGTAAAGATAAAGAAGAAAAACCTGATTTAATCGTTTTAACTCCTACTTGTACTTCAAGTATTCTTCAAGAAGATCTTCAAAACTTCGTAGACCGGGCAACATCAGAATCTGAAGCAAATGTTTTATTAGCTGATGTTAATCATTATCGTGTTAATGAGTTACAAGCTGCTGACAGGACCTTAGAACAAATTATCCGTTTTTGTTTAGAAAAGGCTGAAAGAAAAGGTACTATTGACTGTGAAAAGACAAAAGAACCCTCAGTCAATTTATTAGGGTTCTTTACCCTAGGTTTTCATCATACTCATGACTGCCGTGAACTTTGCTCTTTGTTTGAAGATTTAGGAATAAAAGTAAATGCCATTGTTCCAGAAGGTGGTAAAATTGAGACACTTTCTAAATTACCTAAAGCTTGGTTTAATTTAGTACCATACCGCGAAGTAGGCTTAATGGCAGCTGAGTATTTAAAAGAAGAATACGATATGCCTTATGTTTCACGAATCCCTATGGGAGTTGTTGAAACAAACCAGATGATTAAAGAAGTTGAGAATATTATTAATACTATTGACTCAGAAAGAAATATAGATTTCTCTTCTTATATTAATAATCAAAGCCAATTTGTATCACAAGCTTCTTGGTTTTCCCGATCAATTGATTGTCAAAACCTAACAAATAAAAAAGCTATTGTTTTTGGTGACTCAACACATGCAGCAGCAATAACGAAAGTTCTTGTTCGTGAAATGGGTATAGGAGTTGCCTGTGCAGGAACTTATTGCACTCATGATGCAGACTGGTTCCGTGAACAAGTTCAAGGTTATGTGGATGAGGTTTTTATTACTGATGATCACACGCAAGTAGGTGATATGATTGCCCGTTTAGAACCTTCTGCTATTTTTGGTACTCAAATGGAGAGACATATTGGTAAAAGGCTAGATATCCCATGTGGGGTTATCTCTGCTCCAGTTCATATTCAAAATTTTCCTTTAGGTTACCGTCCATTTTTAGGTTACGAAGGATCAAATCAAATTGCTGATTTAGTTTATAACTCTTTCAGTTTAGGGATGGAAGATCATTTGCTTGAAATTTTTGGTGGCCATGACACTAAAGAAGTTATTACAAAAGCATTATCCACAGATGATCAATTCAAATGGACACCAGATGCTCAAAAAGAATTAAATAAAATCCCAGGATTTGTTCGAGGAAAGATAAAACGAAATACAGAGAAATTTGCTCGTGAAGAAGGAGTAAATACTATATCAATTGAAATTATGTATGCCGCAAAAGAAGCGGTTGGTGCTTAAACCTGACCCTGAATTACAAACTCAAAAATTTTATAGGAAAAAAATTCTTATTTTTGTCTTAGACTTGCAAATATTTTATGAAAAAGGTTCTATATTAAAAGCCGTTACCCCAGCAGGTCAAATAACATATATTCCACTAAAAGTCTCGTTTGAAACTTTTAAAATAGGTAGATCGATGGGATTAGGGTATATCGAAGGTAATAAATTCTCTTGGGTTGATTTTTATCCTAGCCCAAGCCTTTCATTATGTTTTAGGCGAGCAGAGTCATTTACTAGACAGCTTAAAGTTTCTTTATTTTTATTTTGTATTCTTCTATTTGTTGAAGTAAAGAAAAAAATAGAATCAAACCTTATTTTTGGTTTATACCTTTATTATTTAATTTATTTTTTAGATTTAGCAGGTTGGTCACTTCAATTAGAACAACCATATACTAAAGTTTTTTTGAAAAATAGACATTTTTTTTCTGTTTGTAGTACTACTGTTAATGATTTACCTTTAATTAATGCTGATGAGCTTAAACAAGCATATAGTGAATCAAAAATAAATTTAACAAAACACGAAGAATATGTTTTTGCAAAATTAAAAGGATTAAATGAAAATCAAATTTCATTAGCAAACCGTATTAAAATTATTTATTGGGTTCTGCAACAAGTTTCATTAAAAAAAATATCTAATAAATTTAGTGGCCAAACTTGGATGATTTGTACTGAATTAGTCTTATATTATGCACAAAGTCTACGTTTATGGATTCCATAAAGACCTTGTGCTACCATAAAGAAAAAAGGTTTTTTATGATCGCTTTAAAGATTCTAGTTTATACAGTTGTAATTTTCTTTGTATCACTGTTTATCTTTGGTTTCCTTTCTAATGACCCAGGCCGTAACCCAAACAGCTAACGGATAATGACTTAAGTATAAATACTTAAGTCATTTATATTTAGAAGGATTATAATTTGAGTAGGAAATAGAGAGGCGTTTGTTGAACTAATTCAGTTAACAAAAAAGAATAATATAGCCTCAAAGGTAAGATTCATAAAAAATGGTTGTTTCTGCAGATAAAAAAACAATCGGTGTTATTAGCCAAGTAATTGGTCCGGTTGTCGATGTAGCATTCCCACCAGGGCAAATGCCAAACATTTATAATGCTTTAATTATTAAAGGACGTAACGAGTCAGGTGAAGAGTATTCAATTACTTGTGAAGTTCAGCAATTATTAGGTGATCACGTAGTACGTGCTGTATCTATGAGTGCAACAGACGGTTTAATCCGTGGATTAGAAGTAATTGATACTGGTGATGCATTAAGTGTCCCTGTAGGTGAAGCTACTCTTGGCCGTATTTTTAATGTTTTAGGTGACCCTGTAGATGAATTAGGTGACGTAGGTAATAATGAAACTTTACCTATTCACCGTGCATCCCCTGAATTTACAGATTTAGATACAAAGTTATCTATTTTTGAAACAGGAATTAAAGTAGTAGATTTATTAGCACCTTACCGTCGTGGTGGTAAAATCGGTTTATTCGGTGGAGCTGGTGTAGGTAAAACAGTTCTAATTATGGAACTAATTAACAACATCGCTAAAGCACACGGTGGTGTATCAGTATTTGGTGGTGTAGGTGAACGTACGCGTGAAGGTAATGACCTTTACCAGGAAATGAAAGAATCTGGCGTTATTAACGACAAGAATCTTACAGAATCCAAAGTAGCCTTAGTTTACGGACAAATGAACGAACCACCAGGTGCACGTATGCGTGTAGGTTTAACTGCTTTAACTATGGCAGAATACTTCCGTGATGTGAACAAGCAAGACGTTTTATTATTTATTGATAATATTTTCCGTTTTGTACAAGCAGGTTCAGAAGTATCAGCTTTATTAGGTCGTATGCCTTCTGCTGTAGGTTACCAACCAACTCTAGCAACAGAAATGGGTGGTTTACAAGAACGTATTACTTCTACTAAAGAAGGTTCTATTACATCTATTCAAGCAGTGTATGTACCAGCGGATGATTTAACAGATCCAGCACCGGCTACAACATTCGCCCATTTAGATGCGACTACAGTATTATCTCGTAACTTAGCAGCAAAAGGTATTTATCCTGCTGTAGATCCTTTAGATTCGAAGTCTACTATGCTTCAACCATGGATCGTAGGTGACGAGCATTATACTTGTGCTCAACGTGTAAAAGGTACTTTACAACGTTACAAAGAATTACAAGATATTATTGCAATTCTTGGCTTAGATGAATTATCTGAAGAAGATCGTTTAACTGTAGCACGTGCACGTAAATTAGAGCGTTTCTTATCACAACCTTTCTTCGTAGCAGAAGTATTTACAGGATCTCCTGGTAAATACGTAAGTCTTGCTGAAACAATTCGTGGATTCAATATGATTCTTTCTGGTGAACTAGATGAATTACCAGAACAGGCTTTCTACCTAGTAGGTGATATTGATGAAGCTATCGAGCGCGCAAACAAATAATAATCATGGAGGGTAGATATTAAGAATGGCTTTAAAAGTTTCACTTATTACTCCAGATTGTATACTTTGGGATGGGCCTGTAGAAGAAGCTCTTCTTTCTACAACTACAGGTTTAATGGGTATTTTACCTAATCACGCTCCATTATTAACAGCTTTGGAAATTGGTCCATTACGTTTACGTAATGAGAATAAAGAATGGTTATCGTTTGCAGTTATGGGTGGTTTTGCCACTATTAAAGATAACTCGTTAACGCTAATCGTTAATCAAGCTGAATCAGGTACTTCATTAGAAAAAACAGAAATGGAAGATAATTTATCTAAAGCAAAAGCAGCTTTAGAAGAAGCATCAGCACCTTCTGATCTAATTGAAGCTCAAATTGCATATCGTAAAGCTAAAGCTCGTTTTGAAGCTACTTTACCAAAATCTTAAGTTAACTCATAATTTAAAATGGCAAAAAAGAGTGTAATTGCACGAAATATTAAACGTAAAAATTTAAGTACTAAATACTCAAGTTTACGTGTTTGGCTAAAAGGCCAAATGAAACGTACACCTAATTTAGGTACACGTTTACGTCTTCATGCTCTGATTCAAGGTTTGCCTAAGAACAGTAGTCCTGTAAGAACTGAGTCACGTTGTCAAGTAACTGGTCGTCCAAAAGCGGTATACCGTGATTTTGGTGTATCACGTCATGTCTTCCGTGAAATGGCTCACGAAGGTCTGCTTCCTGGACTTGTCAAATCTAGTTGGTAAATTTCTTTTTATTCCAATAAAATTTCGGAATAAATAATAATAAACACAAAATGCCTAGAACCCAACGAAATGCGAATTTTATTGATAAAACGTTCGGTGTTATAGCAGATATTTTATTACAGACCTTACCAACACCGAAACGAGAAAAAGAAGCTTTTGCTTATTATCGAGACGGTATGTCAGCCCAGGCTGAAGGTGAATATGCTGAAGCGCTTCAGAATTATTTTGAAGCGCTTCGGTTAGAATCTGATGCATATGATCGAAGTTTTATTTTATACAATATAGGTTTAATCCATACGAGTAATGGGGACCATGCGAGAGCTCTAGATTACTACGCTCAGGCATTAGAGAGAAATCCCTCATTACCGCAGGCTTTAAATAACATTGCTGTTATCTATCATTATCGAGGAGAACAAGCAATTGAATTAGGGCAAGATCAAGTATCCAAAATTCTTTTTGATAAAGCAGCAGATTATTGGTTAGAGGCTATTCGTTTAGCCCCTGATAATTATATTGAAGCTCAAAACTGGTTAAAAGTTACTGGAAGAATTGATTATTAGAATTTTTATAATCGAAAATGGACTTGTTGGTTTTAAACCTTTTTGTTATTATTTTAAAAGAACCGTCTAAGTTATAAAGTCCAATGTACTTAAAGAATAACTTAGGCGGTAATTAATCCTCAGTAGCTCAGGGGTAGAGCGATCGGCTGTTAACCGATTTGTCGTAGGTTCAAATCCTACCTGGGGAGTGCGGATATCGTATAAGGGTAATACCTTAGCCTTCCAAGCTAAAGCTGCGGGTTCGAGTCCCGCTATCCGCTTTTTTGTAGTAAAGTAAAGTCGTTAATAAATAAGGTATATAGTATATAAGAAAGAAGGTTTTATAAACTTCTTGTAAACATATTTAAAAACTATAAAATAAAATGACTATTGCTTTAGGTGATGTAAAAAATCAACGTGGTCTTTTCGATGACTTAGATGATTGGTTACGTCGTGATCGTTTCGTATTTGTAGGTTGGTCAGGTATCCTATTATTCCCATGTGCGTATTTCGCAGTTGGTGGTTGGTTCACTGGTACAACTTTTGTTACTTCTTGGTACACTCATGGTTTAGCAAGTTCTTACCTAGAAGGTTGTAACTTCTTAACAGCTGCAGTTTCTACTCCAGCAAACAGTGTAGGACACTCTCTATTACTTTTATGGGGTCCTGAGGCTCAAGGAAACTTCACTCGTTGGTGTCAATTAGGAGGTCTTTGGACTTTCGTTGCTCTTCACGGTTCTTTCGGTTTAATCGGATTCATGTTACGTCAATTTGAAATTGCACGTTCAGTTAAAATTCGTCCGTACAACGCAATTGCGTTCTCAGCTCCAATTGCTGTTTTCGTTTCTGTATTCCTAATTTACCCGTTAGGGCAATCTGGTTGGTTCTTCGCTCCAAGTTTTGGTGTTGCAGCAATCTTCCGTTTCATCTTATTCTTCCAAGGTTTCCATAACTGGACACTTAACCCATTCCATATGATGGGTGTAGCTGGTGTTTTAGGTGCCGCTCTTTTATGTGCAATTCATGGTGCTACTGTAGAAAACACTCTATTCGAAGATGGTGATGGTGCTAACACTTTCCGTGCATTCAACCCAACACAATCAGAAGAAACTTACTCAATGGTTACTGCTAACCGTTTCTGGTCTCAAATCTTTGGTGTAGCTTTTGCTAACAAGCGTTGGCTTCACTTCTTCATGTTATTTGTACCAGTAACAGGTCTTTGGATGAGTGCTATTGGTGTAGTAGGTCTAGCTTTAAACCTTCGTGCTTACGATTTCGTTTCTCAAGAAATCCGTGCAGCTGAAGATCCAGAATTCGAGACTTTCTATACTAAAAACATCCTATTAAACGAAGGTATTCGTGCTTGGATGGCAGCTCAAGATCAACCACATGAAAAACTAGTATTCCCAGAGGAGGTATTACCACGTGGAAACGCTCTTTAATGAAACACTTTTACTTGGTGGTCGTAACCAAGAAACTACAGGTTTTGCTTGGTGGGCTGGAAACGCGCGTTTAATTAACCTTTCTGGTAAATTATTAGGTGCTCACGTAGCTCATGCAGGTTTAATCGTTTTCTGGGCAGGTGCAATGAACTTATTTGAAGTTGCACATTTCGTACCAGAAAAACCAATGTATGAACAAGGTTTAATCCTTCTTCCACACTTAGCTACTTTAGGTTATGGTGTTGGTGCTGGTGGTGAAGTTGTTGATACATACCCGTACTTCGTTTCGGGTGTATTACACTTAATCTCATCTGCAGTTTTAGGTTTCGGTGGTATTTACCACGCTTTAGTTGGACCTGAAACTTTAGAAGAATCTTTCCCTTTCTTTGGTTACACTTGGAAAGATAAGAACAAGATGACTACTATTTTAGGTATTCACCTTATCTTATTAGGCTGTGGTGCATGGCTTCTTGTAATTAAAGCTACTTTATTAGGTGGTGTTTATGATACATGGGCACCAGGTGGTGGAGACGTTCGTATCGTTTCAAACCCTACTTTAAGCCCAGGCCCAATTTTCGGATACTTATTCCGTTCATTCTTCGGTGGTGACGGTTGGATTTGTGGTGTAGATAACATGGAAGATATCATTGGAGGCCACATTTGGATTGGTACTCTTGAGATCTTTGGTGGTCTTTGGCACATTTTAACTAAACCTTGGGGATGGGCACGTCGTGCTTTCGTTTGGTCTGGTGAAGCTTACTTATCTTACAGTCTTGCTGCTATCGCTACAATGGGATTAATTGCAGTTCCAATGTCTTGGTACAACAACACTGCATACCCAAGTGAGTTCTTCGGTCCTACAGGTCCAGAAGCATCTCAAGCACAAGCATTTACTTTCCTTGTACGTGACCAACGTTTAGGTGCTAACGTAGCATCGGCTCAAGGTCCTACAGGTTTAGGTAAATACTTAATGCGTTCACCAACAGGTGAAATCATTTTCGGTGGTGAAACTATGCGTTTCTGGGATTTCCGTGGTCCATGGGTAGAACCATTACGTGGTCCAAATGGTTTAGATTTAAACAAACTTAAGAACGATATTCAGCCTTGGCAAGAACGTCGATCTGCAGAATACATGACTCATGCTCCATTAGGATCATTAAACTCTGTAGGTGGTGTAGCAACTGAGATTAACGCTGTAAACTATGTTAACCCGCGAAGCTGGTTAGCTTGTTCACACTTTGTTCTAGGTTTCTTATTCTTCGTTGGACACTTATGGCATGCTGGACGTGCTCGTGCTGCTGCTGCAGGTTTTGAAAAAGGTATTAACCGTGAAACGGAATACACTCTTTCACTACGTCCTCTTGACTAAATCTACTTTATAAGCTAACTTTAATTACAGTTAGTTCTATTTATTATTCTTCTAGAACCTGAAAAGGTTCTAGAAGAATAAGGGGTCGATGTCCGAGTGGTTAAAGGAGGCGGATTGTAAATCCGCTCGCTATGCGTACGCTGGTTCAAATCCAGCTCGGCCCAATTCATTATTATATTTTAATTCTAGTATTGAAAATACTCCTTTAAAAAATATATTACCAATACAAAAAAAAAGCCCATTGTGTTTTAATAAAACACAATGGGCTTTTTTTATTTAATCCTTTTATTAATTATTTAAACGGAACAGACGGGACTCGAACCCGCAACTTCCGCCGTGACAGGGCGGTGCTCTAACCAATTGAACTACTATTCCTCAGTGTTAATCTTATGATAGCATAACTATTCCTTAATAGTCTACATGAAATAATACAACTAACTAATATTCTTGACCCTTTCTTTAACGAAAGTTAAAGAAAGAGCCAAATCAAAATGTCTTGTTTTAGAAGTTTAATTGATCTCCACGTCTGTATTGAAGATACGCTGTAACAAATAAACCAAAAATTGTTACAGGAATTAACCCTAGCACAATACCTGATAATAATACTTCAACCATACTTTTTAAGTAAATAATTAAATAAGTTTAATTTTCGTTAAACCAATATATAGAGCTAGTGCAGTAACAATTCCTGCTCCTAAAAAACCAACATAACCTAATGTAGCCATAATATTAATAATATAAATATGTATTTAGAAGTTCATGTCAGCTAATTGAACTTTCTCGAATTGTTTCTTCTTCAATACAAGGAAGATTTGAGCTAAACAGATAGTGAAAAGGAAAACAATTAAACCAATTACACGTAAAGGGTTTTGTAATACAATTTCAGCATCAGCTTGTCCGAAACCACCAACGTTTGGGTTATTTGTTAAAGGTTGGTCTGCACTAACAGTATCACCTACTTTTACTAATAACGTTGGACCTGGTGGAACTGTTTCAGTAACACTCTTTTCTGCCTCTTTATTGAAAATAGTAATTAAAGATTTTCCTTCTTCATTTTTATCAATTGCTGTGATTTGTCCACTTGCTGAAGCAGTATAAACAGTATTATTACTTTTCTCTCCAGATGGATAAACTTGTCCACGACCACGGTTAGCACCTAAATATACAGGGTATTTCAGGAAGTTTTTCGGATCTTTAGGAGAAAGAATAGGGAATACCATATCACTGTACTTTTTACCTGGAAGTGGTCCAACTACAATGATATTTTTCTTATCTGCAGCATATGGTTGGAAAAATAATTTTCCTACTTTAGCTGAAATTTCTTCTGGAATACGGTCTTTAGGGGCTACCTCAAAACCTTCCGGTAAAATTAAAACAGCACCAACATTTAAACCACCTTTTTTACCATTACCTAAAACTTGTTTAAGTTGTTGGTCATATGGGATATGAATATTAGCTTCAAATACTGTATCTGGAAAAACCGCTTGTGGTAATTCTAGATCGGCAGGTTTTTGAGCTAAATGACAGTTTGCACATACAATTCGTCCTGTTGCTTCACGTGGGTATTCGTATCCTTGCTGTGCAAAGATAGGGTACGCTTGGCTAGGTGAATTAATTGCAATAAAGCCGAAAATGAAAGCAAAAAAGCCAATCAATTTACGCATTTTTATCTTATTTGGACTTAAGATGAATATTCAAATTTTCTTCGTATCGGGCAAGAAGGGATTCGAACCCCTGACACCGTGGTTCGTAGCCACGTGCTCTAGTCCACTGAGCTACAAGCCCTCAAATTTATTGTAGCATAAAGTTTTTTTCGTTAATGGGTGTTGGTGTCGCGGTGGGTTTCTTCCGCGACATCTTGATCCCATTTAGGTAGATTTTTACTTTCGACGAAAGCTTGTTGATACCAATCTCCAAGAGGTTCATGAGCATAAAAAGTATTCCATCCTCCTGTTGGTATATTAGCCATTCGTGTACTAATTTCATCCATCCACCATTTCTTTAAACCTAAACCTTTCATTGTTTCTAGGTTTCGGATTTCTGTTCGTTTGTATTTTTGTACAGATGCCTGCTTTTGAAGATCTTCAAGAGCTTTTTGTATTTGAAAACTAGTTATTTTAGAAACTCCTTTATTTTGTAGGATAATTTTATCTGCGATACTTTGTAAACTAGCACCAGTTAGGCCCTCTGTTAATGGTCCTAAAGTTTCCCAATTTTCTTTAGTTAACGTATGACCTACCCCTTTAAAATTATGTTGAAGTAGATTGATTCGTTGTTGTTGATCTAAAGGTTTTAACCAAATGATTCGTTCGAAACGACCTGGACGTAATAATGCTGGATCCATCCCTTCTAAACTATGTGTCGCTCCTATTACAATAACATTTTTACGTTTTTGTAAACCATCCAATTCAATTAAAAAATGTGTTAAAAGGCTCATCTCTTTATGATAAGATCCTTTTTCACTCATATTTTTCATTGTTGTTTTTGATTTTTGCAACTCATTTCGATTCTTGAAAATCACTGGAGTTAAGACACCCTTTTGAGTTACGGTCATTGGGTCACTGGGTCGTGTTCCAAGTGTTCCCATATCATCTAAAAACAAGATAGATGGGCTCCACTTTTGTGCTAAATTAAAAATTTCGCGAATTTTAAACCAAACATTTTCTGAACCTGCATAGAAGTGTGAAACAGTTTCACAGATGATTGGTAAATTAGCTTCATATGCGATAGCTTGAGCTAAAGTTGTTTTACCTGTACCGGGAGGTCCTACTAATAAGATACCTTTAGGTACATATGAGGATGGTTGATTATTTTGTTTTCCTCGTAAGAAACAAATCCATTCTGTTAAATAACTTAGTGTCGCATCTGGTAATAGAATGTCTTTTAAACGTTTTCTATTTTTATCAGGCCACAAAACTAAAGTTTCTTTATAAGTAGTCTTTTTAAAAAAATTTACAGTAAATACTATAACACTAGCAAACCAAAAAATCCCATAGAAATTTAAAGGTATTTGCAAATAAGTTAGGAAGTTTTGAGGTGGTTCTACCAACTCAATTTTATTCATTCCTTCCCCTTGGTTATAAATTATTTGTTTGGCTCGAGCCATTTTATTGTGATTAATCGTTATAAATAAAACGTGTCGGATTTTCTTTTAAAAGCGCTTTTGCTAAAGCGATAGATTTCTCTGCTTGGTTTAATGCTTTTTTCTTCCAAGCAAATTTTTTAATTTTTGTTTTGCTTTTTGATTTTCGTTTTTTAGGTACAGCCATAATAGTAATATCTAAATAAATAAAAAAGTAAAGAATGATCGGAGAGGGAGGGATTCGAACCCTCGGTAGCCTTTCAACTACGCTAGTTTTCAAGACTAGTACATTCGTCCACTCTGTCACCTCTCCTGGAAATCATAATATATTCCTTACCTGTTTATATATTAACAAAATAGAATGATTCATGGAACCACTGAGCCCTTATTTGTTATGGCAAAATGATTAATGAAACTAAAATAAAATCAATCTTTTTTTCATTTGATTTAAATTTAATTTTATTTATATTTTAAATTAGAAAAACTTATTAAAGTTACATTGATTTTTATTAATGCCTATTATACTTATTTAACTTATGGATATATAAGGTATTAAAAAAAGCGATTTCTTTTTTAGGTTTTTTAAATAATAAAAACTTCACAACAATGACTATAAGTACTCCTAATCAAGAGAAAAAAGTAAAAGTTGTCGTGGATCGTGATCCGGTACCTACTAATTTTGAAAAGTGGGCGGTACCAGGTCATTTTTCACGTTCTCTTGCAAAAGGACCTACTACGACTAAATGGGTTTGGGATCTTCATGCTGATGTACATGACTTTGATAGCCATACTTCAGATTTGGAAGACATTTCAAGAAAAGTTTTCAGTGCTCACTTTGGTCAATTAGGTATTATTTTAATTTGGATCAGTGGGATGTTTTTCCATGGTGCTCGTTTCTCAAACTACGAATCATGGTTAATGGATCCTACAGGTATTAAACCAAGTGCTCAAGTTGTTTGGCCTGTAGTAGGTCAAGAAATCTTGAACGATGACGTGGGTGGCGGTTTCCAAGGTATTCAAATTACTTCAGGATTCTTCCATATTTGGCGTGCAGCTGGTATTACAACAGAACTTGAGCTTTACAGTACTGCTATTGGTGGTTTATGTTTAGCAGGTGCTATGTTTTTTGCTGGTTGGTTCCACTACCATAAAGCTGCTCCAAGATTAGCTTGGTTCCAAAACGTAGAATCTATGTTAAACCACCACTTAGCTGGTTTATTAGGTCTAGGTTGTCTAGGTTGGGCTGGGCACCAAATTCATATTGCATTACCAATTAATGCATTATTAGATATGGGTGTTGATCCTAAAGAAATTCCATTACCTCATGAATTTTTAATCAACCGTAACTTGATGGCGCAAATCTTCCCAAGTTTTGAATTAGGACTTCGTCCATTCTTTACTTTTAATTGGGCTGCTTACTCGGATTTCCTTACTTTTAAAGGTGGGTTAAACCCTCAAACAGGTAGCTTATGGATGACAGATATTGCACATCATCACCTTGCATTAGCGGTTCTATTTATCGTAGCAGGTCACATGTACCGTACTAATTGGGGTATCGGTCATAGTATGAAAGAGATTTTAGAAGCTCACCGTGGACCATTCACTGGTGAAGGCCATAAAGGGCTTTATGAAATTTTAACTACATCTTGGCATGCTCAATTAGCGTTAAACTTAGCTATGCTTGGTTCGTTATCAATTATCGTAGCTCACCATATGTATGCAATGCCTCCATATCCTTACATTGCTACTGATTATGGTACAGGAATTTGTTTATTCACTCACCATATGTGGATTGGTGGTTTCTGTATTGTAGGGGCGGGTGCGCACGCATCGATCTTCATGGTACGTGACTATGACCCAACAAATAACTACAATAACGTGTTAGATCGTGTAATTCGACACCGTGATGCGATTATTTCACACTTAAACTGGGTTTGTATTTTCTTAGGTCTACATTCTTTCGGTCTATATATTCATAACGATACTATGAGTGCTTTAGGTCGTCCACAAGATATGTTTACTGATACAGCAATTCAGTTACAACCAGTATTTGCACAATTTGTTCAAAATACTCATTTTGTAGCACCACAATTAACAGCACCTGGAGCTGAATTAGCAACAAGTGTAAGTTGGGGTGGTAATGAAGTTGTAGCTGTTGGTGGTAAGGTAGCAATGATGCCTATTTCATTAGGTACAGCTGATTTCTTAGTACACCATATTCATGCATTTACTATTCATGTAACAGCATTAATTTTATTAAAAGGGACGTTATTCTCACGTAGCTCTCGTTTAATCCCGGATAAAGCTAACTTAGGTTTCCGCTTCCCTTGTGACGGACCTGGACGTGGTGGTACATGTCAGGTTTCTGGTTGGGATAATGTATTCTTAGGTTTATTCTGGATGTACAACTCTATTTCTATTGTTATTTTCCACTTTAGTTGGAAGATGCAATCAGATGTATGGGGACGTGTTACATCATCAGGAGCAGTTTCCCATATTACGGGTGGTAACTTTGCACAAAGTTCGACAACAATTAACGGTTGGCTACGTGACTTCTTATGGGCTCAGTCTTCACAAGTAATTCAATCTTATGGTTCTCCTTTATCTGCTTACGGTCTAATGTTCTTAGGGGCACACTTCGTTTGGGCATTTAGTTTAATGTTCTTATTTAGTGGTCGTGGCTACTGGCAAGAATTAATTGAATCTATTGTTTGGGCACATAATAAATTAAAAGTAGCTCCAGCTATTCAACCGCGTGCACTAAGTATTACACAAGGTCGTGCAGTAGGTGTTGCTCATTATCTTCTTGGGGGTATTGCGACAACTTGGTCGTTCTTCCTTGCTCGTATCCTAGCGGTAGGATAAAAAATAACTGCTAATATTTTTAATAACTTTATTTAAATAAATTTCTTATGGCAAAAAAATTTCCGAAATTTAGCCAAGCTTTAGCAGAAGATCCTACTACAAGACGATTGTGGTTTGGTATCGCAACTGCACATGACTTTGAAGCTCATGACGGAATGACTGAACAAATCCTTTACCAAAAGATTTTTGCTTCACATTTTGGACAGCTTGCTATTATTTTCTTATGGACTTCAGGAAACTTATTCCATGTTGCTTGGCAAGGTAACTTTGAACAGTGGATTACAGATCCGTTAAACATTCGTCCTATTGCTCATGCTATTTGGGATCCACATTTTGGTCAACCTGCCGTTGAGGCTTTTACTCGCGGTGGTGCTGATGGTCCAGTAAATATTGCATATTCTGGTGTTTATCAGTGGTGGTACACAATTGGTATGCGCAGTAATGCAGATTTATATCAAGGATCTATTTTCCTACTTTTAGTTGCTGCATTAACTTTATTTGCAGGTTGGTTACATTTACAGCCAGCATTTCGTCCAGGTGTTTCTTGGTTTAAAAATGCAGAGTCACGTTTAAACCATCACTTATCTGGTTTATTTGGTGTTAGTTCTCTTGCGTGGACTGGTCATTTAGTACACGTAGCTATCCCTGAATCCCGTGGGATTCATGTACGTTGGGATAATTTATTAACAACTTTACCTCACCCTTTAGGCTTAATGCCTTTCTTTACAGGTCAATGGGCTTTATATGCACAAAATCCTGATACAGCTTCACACCAATTCAGTACTTCTGAAGGTGCGGGTACTGCTATTTTAACTTTCTTAGGTGGGTTCCACCCACAAACGCAAAGTTTATGGCTTACTGATATGGCTCATCACCATTTAGCTATTGCAGTTGTATTTATTGTTGCTGGTCATATGTACCGTACTAATTTTGGGTTAGGTCATAGTATGAAACAAATTCTTGATGCTCACTCAGCGCCTTCAGGTTCTTTAGGTGCAGGACATCGCGGATTATTTGATACTGTTAATAATTCACTACACTTCCAATTAGGGTTAGCTTTAGCTTCAGTAGGTGTTGCTTCTTCATTAACAGCACAGCATATGTATTCATTACCAGCATATGCTTTTATTAATCAGGACTTCACAACACAAGCTGCACTATACACTCATCACCAATATATTGCTGGTTTTATTATGTGTGGTGCTTTTGCTCATGGTGCTATTTTCTTTATTCGAGATTACGATCCAGAAGCAAATAAAGATAACGTATTAGCTCGTATTCTAGATCATAAAGAAGCTATTATTTCACATTTAAGTTGGGTATCTCTATTTTTAGGTTTCCATACTTTAGGCTTATATGTACATAATGATACAATGCAAGCTTTTGGTACACCTGAGAAGCAGATTTTAATTGAACCTGTATTTGCACAATGGATTCAAGCTGCTCAAGGTAAAGCCCTTTATGGTTTTGATGTACTTCTTGCAAATAGCAACAGTCCAGCTGTTTCAGCTAGCCAAAGTGTTTGGTTACCAGGTTGGTTAGATGCAATTAATGGTACTACAAACTCAGTTTTCTTACCTATTGGTCCTGGTGACTTCCTAGTTCACCATGCTATTGCATTAGGCCTTCATACAACAACATTAATTTTAGTTAAAGGTGCATTAGATGCGCGTGGTAGTAAATTAATGCCAGATAAAAAAGATTTTGGTTATAGTTTCCCGTGTGATGGTCCAGGCCGTGGTGGTACATGTGATATTTCTGCTTGGGATGCGTTTTATCTAGCAGTATTTTGGATGTTAAACACTATTGGTTGGGTAACATTCTACTGGCATTGGAAACACTTAGGTATTTGGCAAGGTAATACTACACCTTTTGATGAATCTTCGACTTACATCATGGGTTGGTTACGTGATTACTTATGGTTAAACTCTTCTCAATTAATTAATGGGTATAATCCATTTGGTATGAATAGTTTATCTGTATGGGCGTGGATGTTCTTATTTGGTCATCTAATCTATGCTACTGGATTCATGTTCTTAATTTCTTGGCGTGGTTATTGGCAAGAATTAATTGAAACATTAGCATGGGCTCATGAACGTACACCATTAGCTAGTTTAGTTCGTTGGCGCGATAAGCCGGTAGCTTTATCTATCGTACAAGCTCGATTAGTAGGATTAACGCATTTCGCTGTAGGTTTTGTATTGACATATGCAGCTTTCTTAATTGCGAGTACTTCTGCTAAATATGGTTAGAATTACGTTTAATTAATTATATTAATCGTCTAACTACTAGCCCTTTTTGTTCTTTTTTTATAAAATAAGAACAAAGGGGGCACACAGTAATCCCTTTTGAATTTTATTTAATTTTTAATTTAACTTTTTATGCCCACAATTCAACAACTTGTGCGCCATTCAAGAAAAAGTAAGCCTGTCAAGGATCCTTCACCAGCGTTACAAAAATGCCCTCAACGACGCGGTGTATGCACACGAGTTTATACAACAACACCTAAAAAGCCTAACTCGGCTTTACGTAAAGTAGCTCGTGTTCGTTTAACTACTGACTTTGAAGTTACTGCTTATATTCCTGGTATTGGCCATAATTTACAAGAACACGCGATTGTTTTAGTTCGCGGTGGACGTGTAAAGGATTTACCAGGTGTTCGTTATCACATTGTCCGTGGTACTTTAGATGCGGCAGGTGTTGATGGACGTACAAATGGACGCTCAAAATATGGAACACGCAAATAATCAAGATATGTTGTTTATAGGTAAAGGTCGCCGTAAGCGAGCAATTGCACGAATTAGTCTTTTACCAAAACCTTTAGAATCCTCGGACTCTACATACTCCTGCCAAATTAATGGCCAATCTTTACAGTCTTATTTTCATAATGACCCTTTCAGTTTATTAACTGTTGAAGGACCATTTAAAGTGTTAACGGACCAAGATCACCCATTTTTAGATATTGAAGTAAAAGTCCGAGGAGGTGGGTTAAGTAGTCAAGCTGAAGCTATCCGATTAGGTATCTCTAAAGCTTTAGTTGCAATGCAACCACCATTACGCCATTTATTACGTGAGCAAGGGTTTTTAACTACAGATGCACGTCGTAAAGAACGTAAAAAGTATGGTTTAAAGAAAGCTCGAAAAGCTTCTCAATTCTCAAAACGCTAATTTTGCTATGTCTGTATTTCAGATTTTACGATTGTTGTTTGCTTTTTTAACAATATTTTTTACTTTATTTTGGAATCAAAGTAATAATCGGTTTGCGTCACAGACTTCAGAATTAGGAATGTTTTCAAATTATCCTCAAGCAAAGAATTTTTTAAACTCTGCTACTTTATGGAGTATTTTAGGGTTTTTAGCTTGTCTAATTATTGAAAATAAATTTTAATTTTTTAGCATAACTTTTTATTGAGTTATGCTAAAAAGCCCAAAATCAGTTAGCACCGTCTTGGTACTATTTAAGGAAAGATTGACGGTTCAATTCCGTCATTGGGCTTTTAAGTATGCCTGTGGTATACTAATGGAAAAACGTAAATTAAGTTACTTGCTTAAACAAAAGCATTTTAATTTTTAGTAATATGTCTCTAGAACTAGTTTTACAATTGCTTACTCTTACTATGGTTGTAGCTGCCGGCCCAGCTGTTATCTTCTTAGTTTCTTTACGTGAAGGTAATCTTTAATAAGGTAAATATCAAATATTCTTATAAACTCTTAGTGATATCCTATAATTAAGAAATAAAAAAAAAGGCAGATATTAACGCACAAATTGAAAATTGTGTTTTGCATGGCTCCACAAACTGCAACTAAAACTATGGCTGGCTTCAAAGCCGGTGTACAAGACTACCGTCTTACTTACTATACTCCAGATTACCAAACTCTAGATACTGACATCTTAGCGGCTTTCCGTATGACTCCTCAACCAGGTGTTCCTGCTGAAGAAGCTGGTGCTGCTGTAGCTGCTGAGTCTTCTACTGGTACTTGGACTACTGTATGGACTGATGGTCTTACTAACTTAGACCGTTACAAAGGTCGTTGTTACAACATCGAACCTGTAGCTGGTGAAGAAAACCAATACATTGCTTATGTAGCATACCCATTAGATTTATTCGAAGAAGGTTCTGTTACTAACTTATTTACTTCAATTGTAGGTAACGTATTCGGTTTCAAAGCACTACGTGCACTTCGTTTAGAAGATTTACGTATTCCAGTTGCTTACTGTAAGACTTTCCAAGGTGCTCCACACGGTATTCAAAGTGAGCGTGACCGTTTAAACAAATATGGTCGTTCTTTCTTAGGTTGTACTATTAAGCCTAAGTTAGGTTTATCTGCTAAAAACTACGGTCGTGCTTGTTACGAGTGCTTACGTGGTGGTTTAGATTTCACTAAGGATGATGAGAACGTAAACTCTCAACCATTCATGCGTTGGCGTGATCGTTTCTTATTCGTAGCTGAAGCAACTATGAAAGCTCAAGCTGAAACTGGTGAGATTAAAGGTCATTACTTAAACGCTACTGCTGGTAACGTAGATGAAATGATTAAGCGTGCTGCTTTCGCTCGTGAATTAGGTGTACCTATTATCATGCACGATTACTTAACTGGTGGTTGGACTGCTAACACTACTCTAGCTGAGTACTGTCGTGATAACGGTCTATTACTTCACATTCACCGTGCAATGCACGCGGTTATTGACCGTCAGAAGAACCATGGTATGCACTTCCGTGTATTAGCTAAGTCTCTTCGTATGTCTGGTGGTGACCACTTACACTCTGGTACTGTAGTAGGTAAACTAGAAGGTGAGCGTGACATTACTTTAGGTTTCGTTGACTTAATGCGTGATGCTTTCATTGAGAAAGATCGTTCTCGTGGTATTTTCTTCACTCAAGACTGGGCTTCTTTACCAGGTGTAATGCCAGTAGCTTCTGGTGGTATTCACGTATGGCACATGCCAGCTCTAGTTGAGATCTTCGGTGATGACGCTTGTTTACAGTTCGGTGGTGGTACTTTAGGACACCCTTGGGGTAACGCTCCTGGTGCTTGTGCTAACCGTGTAGCTTTAGAAGCTTGTGTACAAGCTCGTAACGAAGGACGTGACTTAGCTCGTGAAGGTGGTGACATCATCCGTGCTGCTTGCAAGTGGAGTCCAGAATTAGCTGCTGCTTGTGAAGTTTGGAAAGAAATTAAGTTCGAATTCGAAGCTGTAGATACTATCTAGTATTTCTCTTTAAATTTGAGTTTGTTCTTACGAACTGAACTCCTAATTAAGGCCTCTAACCCATAAATATGGGTTAGAGGCCTTTTTTTTTGCCTTTTATAAGAATAAATTCTTTGTTACTACAAGAATATGAACGTAGTACTCTTGCAATGATAAAGAGTTATTTTTATATGATAAATTATAAGTAATACGATGAAATAATAGGCTTCGTAGGTCCCATTTTTTATATTACTTTTTATAAGTAATTATTTATATTTATTAATTTTTGGAAATTTAACCATGACTGCTATTTTAGAAAAACGCGAATCAAGCACTCTTTGGGGTCGCTTCGCTGAGTGGGTTACTAGCATTGAAAACCGTTTATACATCGGTTGGTTCGGTGTTTTAATGATCCCTTGCCTTTTAACTGCAACTTCTGTATTCATCATCGGCTTCATCGCTGCACCGCCAGTAGATATCGATGGTATCCGTGAACCTGTATCTGGTTCTTTATTATATGGTAACAACATCATTTCTGGTGCTATTATCCCTACTTCAAACGCTATCGGCTTACACTTCTACCCAATCTGGGAAGCTGCTTCTTTAGATGAGTGGTTATACAACGGTGGTCCTTACCAATTAATCGTTTGTCACTTCTTCATCGGAATCTGTGCTTACATGGGTCGTGAGTGGGAATTATCTTTCCGTTTAGGTATGCGTCCATGGATCGCTGTAGCTTACTCTGCACCAGTTGCAGCTGCTACTGCAGTATTCATCATCTACCCATTAGGACAAGGTTCTTTCTCTGATGGTATGCCTTTAGGTATCTCTGGTACTTTCAACTTCATGATCGTATTCCAAGCTGAGCATAACATCTTAATGCACCCATTCCACATGTTAGGTGTAGCTGGTGTATTCGGCGGTTCCCTATTCTCCGCTATGCACGGTTCTTTAGTAACTTCATCATTAATTCGTGAAACTACTGAGAACGAATCTGCTAACGAAGGTTACCGTTTCGGTCAAGAAGAAGAAACTTACAACATTGTTGCTGCTCACGGTTACTTTGGTCGTTTAATCTTCCAATACGCTTCATTCAACAACTCTCGTTCTTTACACTTCTTCTTAGCTATCTGGCCAGTAGTTGGTATTTGGATGACTGCTTTAGGTATCTCAACTATGGCATTCAACTTAAACGGTTTCAACTTCAACCAATCTGTTGTAGACTCACAAGGTCGTGTAATCAACACTTGGGCTGATATCATCAACCGTGCTAACTTAGGTATGGAAGTAATGCACGAGCGTAACGCTCACAACTTCCCTCTAGATTTAGCTGCTGTAGAAGCTCCTTCTGTAGACGCGTAATTACTTAGAGAATTTTTCTTTATTAATTATTTCTAATAATCGAGCCCTCTCTTTCGAGAGGGTTCGATTTAATTTTTGCGGGTATAGCTCAGTGGTAGAGTGTCTCCTTGCCAAGGAGAATGTCGCGCGTTCGAATCGCGTTACCCGCTTTATATTAATAAAATACTTTATAGCCCTTAAGCTTTGAATAAAGCTTAAGGGCTTTTTTTTTCATTCTGAAGTTTTAAAATAAAAAGACTAAACTAATTATATTCTTGGTATGACCTCACCCATTTTAAAATAGAATTAAATTAAATAATACTTTATTAACAAAAAATTAAATAGAATGAAAATAGCAGTTTATGGAAAAGGTGGAATAGGCAAATCTACTTTGAGTTGCCATTTATCAATCGCATTCGCGAAACGCGGTAAACGTGTTTTACAGATTGGTTGTGATCCAAAACATGATAGTACTTTTCCTTTAACAGGATTTTTAATCCCAACTATCATTGATACCCTGCAAGCTAAGGATTATCATTATGAAGATGTTTGGCCTGAAGATATTATTTATCAAGGTTATGGTGGAGTTGATTGTGTTGAAGCCGGAGGACCTCCAGCTGGAGCAGGTTGTGGGGGTTATGTCGTAGGTGAAACTGTAAAATTATTGAAAGAGTTAAATGCTTTCTACGAATACGATGTAATTATCTTTGATGTTTTAGGAGACGTTGTATGTGGTGGTTTTGCAGCCCCATTAAATTATGCAGATTACTGTTTAATAGGTACGGATAATGGATTTGATGCTTTATTTGCTGCAAATAGGATTGCTGCTTCTGTACGTGAAAAAGCACGTACTCATCCACTGCGTTTAGCTGGTTTAGTAGCTAATCGAACAACCGAACGCGATTTAATTGACGAGTATGTTAAAAATTGTCCTATGCCCGTTCTTGAGACTTTCTCACCATTAGAACAATTACGTGTTTCACGTGTTGAAGGAAAAACACTTTTTGAAAAAGCAGAAGAAGATTTCTCTTGTTTTGAGTTCGTAGAATCTTATTTAAATTTAGCAGATCAATTCTTAACAAAACCGGAAGGTGTAGTACCTCACGAATTAAATGATCGGGAGTTATTTCAAACATTATCAAGCCATTATTTAGATAGTGATGCTGGGGAAAATGCTAATAACTTAGATTTTATGATGGTGTAATTAAATTTAAAAAATCAATATGACTTTAACAAATCCTATTTCGAAACAAAATGATATTAGTTTTGAATGTGAAACAGGAAATTATCATACTTTTTGCCCAATTAGTTGTGTTTCTTGGTTATATCAAAAAATAGAAGATAGTTTCTTTTTAGTTATTGGAACAAAAACTTGTGGTTATTTTCTCCAAAATGCTTTAGGTGTAATGATTTTTGCTGAGCCTCGTTATGCTATGGCTGAATTAGAAGAAGAAGATATTTCAGCTCAACTTAATGATTATCAAGAATTAAAAAGACTATGTTTTCAAATTAAGCAAGATCGAAATCCAAGTGTAATTGTATGGATTGGTACATGTACTACTGAAATCATTAAAATGGATTTAGAAGGGATGGCCAATAGACTAGAACAAGAGGTGGGGGTTCCTATTGTTGTAGCACGTGCTAACGGTTTAGATTATGCTTTCACTCAAGGAGAAGATACTGTTTTAGCAGCAATGGCTCACCGTTGCCCTCCAAAACAAGTTAAAACAAAAACTGATAAATCATTAGTTTTATTTGGTTCGCTTCCATCACCTGTAACAACACAACTTAGTCTAGAACTCAAAAAGCAAGGGGTTGAGATTGCTGGTTGGTTACCTTCTCAATTATATAGTGATTTGCCAGCTCTTGGTCCTGATGTACATGTATGCGGTGTTAACCCATTTTTAAGTCGAACTGCAACGACTTTAATGAGACGCCGAAAATGCAAGTTAGTTAGTGCTCCCTTCCCTATAGGTCCTGACGGTACGCGCGCATGGATTGAACAAATATGTTCGGTTTTTGATATAGAACCGAAAGGGTTAGATGAACGTGAAGCGGCAATTTGGGAGTCGGTTGAAGACTATATCCAACTAATTAGAGGTAAATCCGTATTCTTTATGGGTGATAATTTATTAGAAGTTTCTTTAGCCCGTTTTTTAATAAAATGTGGGATGGTGGTTTATGAAATTGGAATCCCATATATGGATCGTCGTTATCAAATGGCAGAATTAGAATTACTTAAACAAACGTGCGAAGAAAAAGGAGTACCAATTCCCCGTATTGTCGAAAAACCAGATAATTATAATCAAATTCAGAGAATCCGTGAGTTAAAGCCTGATTTAGTTATTACTGGAATGGCTCATGCTAACCCTTTAGAAGCTCGTGGTATTAATACTAAATGGTCAGTCGAATTTACATTTGCACAAATACATGGCTTCACGAATACTAAAGATATTCTTGAATTAGTTACACGCCCTTTACGTCGAAATGCTAAATTAGGCGAAGTAGGTCAATCACAACACATAAAATTTGCAATGGATTAAAACACCGTTTATAATAAACATAGATTCTTAATATTATTACTTAAGTATTAAAGAAAAATAAACATTATATAAATATTTATTTTTCTTTATCTTCAATTAAATTACAATTCATTATGTCAGGTCCTTCCGCTACGGGTGAACGCCCACTAACTGATGTTGTCACTAGTATTCGATTCTGGGTTATTAATAGTATTACAATACCTTCTGTGTTTATTGCTGGTTGGCTTTTCGTTAGTACAGGTTTAGCCTACGATGTTTTTGGCAGTCCTCGTCCAAACGAGTACTTTACAGAAGAACGTCAAGAAACTCCATTCATCACTAGTCGATTTGATGCTCTTGAACAACTTGATAGTTTCAATAAATAAACTTTCCAACAAAATAACATAAAACAATGGCTAAATCAGGTCAAAAAGGATACGTATATCCAATTATTACTGTCCGTTGGATAGCAATTCACGCTATCGGTGTCCCTGCAGTATTTTTCTTAGGTGCAATTTCTGCAATGCAATTCATCCAACGTTAATCTTTTCTTAACTATTACCTCGAATTACGAACAATGGCTAATCCAAATCCAAATCGTCAAAGTGTAGAGTTAAACCGTACGGCTTTATATTGGGGATTATTATTAATTTTCGTATTAGCAGTACTATTCTCTAGTTACATCTTTAACTAATTGTTTTCTTTTTCAACGATCTAATAAATTTATAAGAATTCTATGTCAAAGTCCGGAATCACAGGCCGTATCCCCCTTTGGGTAAGTGGTACGGTAGTAGGTTTACTTGCTATTGGTCTCCTAGCACTATTTTTCTATGGTTCATATCATGGATTAGGTTCTTCTCTGTAAGGTCTCTCTATGGATGCTATACATATTATATTAAGCGTCGAAAAGGATATTTTTCTTTTTCGACGCTAATTATAATATATTAGACACTAGTCTTTTTCTTTAAAAATTGATATCATTTATTATGAAAATTATTCTTCTTGCCTGCTTAACTCAATGGTAGAGTATCACTCTTGTAAAGTGAATGTTATCGGTTCAATTCCGATAGTAGGCTTAAATAAACAATACTCTTATTTTCTATTAGGCATAGTTACAATATGTTAAAATAATAAGTGCGTAAATAGTTATCAAATTTATTTTGATAAACCTAAGGTACGTTCTTTTACTGAGTACCTTGATACTCTAAGTAATAAGACAAAGACATTTAATTAAGATAGAAATCAAAAAATGAGTAAAGTATATAATTGGTTCGAAGAACGACTTGAAATCCAGGCTATTGCTGATGATGTTTCAAGTAAATACGTTCCACCTCATGTAAACATTTTTTACTGTTTAGGTGGGATCACGTTCACATGTTTCCTTGTCCAAGTAGCGACAGGATTCGCAATGACATTCTATTACCGTCCAACAGTAGCTGAAGCTTTTGCTTCCGTTGAATACATTATGACTAATGTAAACTTTGGGTGGTTAATTCGTTCAATCCACCGTTGGTCTGCAAGTATGATGGTTTTAAACATGATTCTTCATGTTTGCCGTGTTTACTTAACAGGTGGATTCAAAAAGCCTCGTGAATTAACATGGGTTACTGGTGTAATCATGGCTGTTTGTACAGTTTCTTTTGGTGTTACAGGGTACTCTTTACCTTGGGACCAAGTAGGTTACTGGGCCGTTAAAATTGTAACAGGTGTACCTGATGCAATTCCTGTAGTAGGTGGTCCTTTAGTAGAGCTACTACGTGGTGGTGCGAGTGTAGGTCAAATGACTTTAACTCGTTTCTACAGTTTACATACTTTTGTATTACCTTTATTAACAGCAGTGTTCATGTTAATGCACTTCTTAATGATTCGTAAACAAGGTATTTCTGGACCTCTTTAAAAAAATACTTTTCTTTTTCTTTAAAAAGATAATTTTCGCCTTACTGTCTTGTCTATTTGAACGTAAATCTTTCAATATTTAAAAATTATTATGTCTGTTACTAAACGACCTGATTTAAGTGATCCTGTATTACGAGCTAAATTAGCTAAAGGTATGGGTCATAACTATTATGGTGAACCTGCATGGCCAAATGACTTACTATACATGTTCCCGGTAGTTATTTTTGGTTCTTTTGCAGCTGTTATTGGATTAGCTACTTTAGATCCAGCTGTTGTAGGTGAACCTGCAAACCCATTTGCAACTCCATTAGAAATTCTTCCAGAATGGTACTTCTACCCAGTATTCAACTTATTGCGTACAGTTCCTAACAAACTTCTTGGTGTTTTATTAATGGCAGCTGTACCAGCAGGACTTATTACTGTACCTTTTATTGAAGGTATCAATAAATTCCAAAACCCTTTCCGCCGTCCAGTGGCAAGTGTGGTTTTCTTAGTAGGTACAGTTTTTGCTATCTGGCAAGGTATTGGTGCAACAATGCCAATTGATCAAGCTATTACTTTAGGTTTATTCTAAAGAACTTTGCACTAAAATTTTAAAGAAATATTTTGCAGAAAATTAATGCAAAAAATTAATATAGAGAGTAAGTAATAAATTTCATTTTTTCTTTAAACAAAAAATTATTGTATGGCGTTACCATGGTATCGTGTTCATACTGTTGTTTTAAATGATCCGGGTCGTTTGATCGCGGTTCATTTAATGCATACAGCATTAGTTGCAGGTTGGGCTGGTTCAATGGCTCTTTATGAACTTGCAGTTTTTGATCCATCTGACCCAGTTTTAAACCCAATGTGGCGACAAGGTATGTTTGTATTACCTTTCATGACTCGTTTGGGTGTTACTCAATCTTGGGGTGGTTGGACTATTAGTGGTGAAACTGCTAATGCACCAGGCATTTGGAGCTACGAAGGTGTAGCAGCAACTCATATTATCCTATCTGGATTATGTTTCTTAGCTGCTATCTGGCACTGGGTTTACTGGGATTTAGATTTATTCCGTGATCCTCGTACAGGGGAAGCAGCTTTAGATCTACCTAAGATTTTTGGTATTCACTTATTCTTATCTGGAGGCCTTTGCTTCGCTTTTGGTGCTTTCCATTTAACAGGCTTATTCGGGCCGGGTATGTGGGTTTCTGATCCTTACGGATTAACAGGAAGCGTACAAGCTGTAGTTCCTTCTTGGGGAGCTGACGGATTTGATCCTTATAACCCAGGTGGTATTCCAGCTCACCACGTAGCTGCAGGTATCTTAGGAATCATTGCAGGTATTTTCCATTTAACAGTACGTCCACCACAAAGACTATACAAAGGTCTTCGTATGGGTAATGTTGAAACAGTATTATCTAGTAGTATCGCCGCAGTATTCTGGGCAGCTTTTGTTGTAGCAGGAACTATGTGGTATGGTTCAGCGGCAACTCCAATTGAGCTGTTTGGTCCTACACGTTATCAGTGGGATCAAGGATATTTCCAACAGGAAATTGAATTGCGTGTAAATAAAAGCCTTGCTGATGGAAAATCACTTTCACAAGCTTGGTCAGATATTCCAGAAAAATTAGCTTTCTACGATTACATTGGAAACAACCCAGCTAAGGGTGGTTTATTCCGTACTGGTGCAATGAATAGTGGTGATGGTATTGCTGTAGGTTGGCTAGGGCATGCTACATTCACAGATAAGACAGGCCGCGAATTATTTGTTCGCCGTATGCCTACTTTCTTTGAAACATTCCCAGTTGTACTTGTAGATGAAGATGGTATCGTTCGTGCGGATGTACCGTTCCGACGAGCTGAATCGAAATATAGTGTTGAACAAGTTGGTGTAAGCGTTACTTTCAGTGGTGGTGAATTAGATGGTCTAACATTTAGTGACCCTTCAACTGTTAAGAAATATGCACGTCGAGCTGAGTTAGGTGAAATTTTCGAATTTGATCGTGCTACACTTCAATCCGATGGTGTATTCCGTAGTAGCCCACGTGGTTGGTTTACTTTCGGTCACCTTCAATTCGGTCTATTATTCTTCTTTGGTCATATTTGGCATGGCGCACGTACATTATTCCGTGACGTATTTGCTGGTATTGATCCAGACTTAGAAGAACAAATTGAATTTGGTGCTTTTGAAAAAGTTGGTGATGAATCTACTGCTGTTAAAGGCCGATTCTACCGCGATAACATTTTTAACTAAAAATAATCATGGAAGCTCTTGTTTATACATTCTTATTAGTTGGTACTTTAGGTATCATTTTCTTTGCTATTTTCTTCCGCGAACCTCCTCGTATTATCAAATAACTTATGGCTGCAAACAATAATACAAGTAAAGTAACTATTCTTGGAAGTCTTTTAAAACCATTAAATTCAGAATATGGTAAAGTATCTCCTGGTTGGGGTACTACACCATTAATGGGGTTTTTTATGGGTCTTTTTGCTGTATTCTTAGTAATCATTCTAGAAATCTATAACTCTAGTGTAATTATTGATGATGTAGGCATGAGTTGGACTAGCATGTAATAGAAAATAACTTTCTTTTCATAAGGGCGTATAGGATAAAATCCTATACGCCCTTTTTTCGTTTTAAACTAGTCAAATAATATTCTTTTTGTTAAACTATCTATAGAAAATGGTAGTAAATGGCGAGCGTAGCCAAGTGGTAAGGCAATGGATTGTGACTCCATCATGCGCGGGTTCAATTCCCGTCGTTCGCCCCATTTTTTGACACTACAAAATACACATAGGCCTTAGCGGTGGAAAGGTGACCGAGTGGCCGAAGGTGTAACATTGGAAATGTTATGTACAGGTAACTGTACCGAGGGTTCGAATCCCTCTCTTTCCGTCGGGGATGTGGCGGAATGGTAGACGCTACGGACTTAAACTCCGTTGGTTTTAATAGACCGTGAGGGTTCAAGTCCCTCCATCCCCATAAATAACCAAAATTAAATCAAGGTTCCTTTCTATTTTTTTTATGGCTCGTGAAAAGTTTGAGCGTAATAAGCCACACGTAAATATTGGTACTATTGGTCACGTAGATCATGGTAAGACTACATTAACAGCTGCTATCACTATGGCTATGTCTGCACAAAGTGGTGGTGGTGGTAAAAAATATGACGAAATCGATTCTGCTCCAGAAGAACGAGCTCGTGGTATTACAATTAATACAGCGCACGTAGAGTATGAGACAGAAAAACGTCATTATGCTCACGTAGACTGTCCTGGACACGCGGATTATGTAAAAAACATGATTACTGGTGCTGCACAAATGGACGGTGCTATTTTAGTAGTTTCCGGAGCTGATGGTCCAATGCCACAAACAAAAGAGCATTTATTATTAGCGAAACAAGTAGGTGTACCTAATATCGTAGTATTCTTAAATAAACAGGATCAGGTAGATGATGAGGAACTGATTGAATTAGTAGAATTAGAAGTTCGAGAAACATTATCAAACTATGAATTCCCTGGTGATGAAGTACCTTTAGTTTCAGGTTCTGCTTTATTAGCTTTAGAAGCTTTAATTGAAAGTCCAGAAGCAGGTCGTGGTGATAACGAATGGATCGATAAAATCTATGATTTAATGGATCAAGTAGATGAGTATGTACCTACACCAGAACGTGATACAGATAAAACATTCTTAATGGCAGTTGAGGACGTGTTCTCTATTACTGGTCGTGGTACTGTAGCTACAGGACGTGTAGAACGTGGTAGTGTAAAAATTGGTGATACTATTGAAATTGTAGGTCTGCGCGAAACTCGTGAAGTTACTGTTACAGGTCTAGAAATGTTCCAGAAGACTTTAGAAGAAAGTGTTGCAGGTGATAACGTAGGGGTATTACTACGTGGTATTCAAAAAGATGATATCGAACGTGGTATGGTACTTGCTGCGCCAGGTACAATTACACCACATACTAATTTTGAAGCTCAAGTTTATATTTTAAATAAAGAGGAAGGTGGCCGTCATACACCATTCTTAGCTGGGTACCGCCCACAATTCTATGTACGAACTACTGATGTAACAGGTAAAATTGATTCTTTCCTAAGTGATGAAGGTGAAGAAACAAAAATGGTAATGCCTGGTGACCGTATTAAAATGGTAGTTGAATTAATTCAACCTATTGCCATTGAAGATGGTATGCGTTTCGCAATCCGCGAAGGTGGACGTACAGTAGGTGCAGGTGTAGTATCAAAAATTAATGCTTAATTGGATATCCAATTAATTCTTAATTTTTTAACCTTTTCCTAAATCTTTATATAAATTTATATAAAGGTTTAAGAAAAGGTAATTATAATTTTTATAGAAATTTTATGAATAAGTGGATACAAAAAGTAGAAGCGCCTCAATTAGAAGGATTTAAAGACCAAGCTAGATCTTCCGTAAGTGTCGGTGATACAGTGAAAGTTGGAGTTCAAATCCGTGAAGGTGATCGAACTCGTGTTCAAAATTACCAAGGGACTATTATTCGTCGACATAATAATGGAATAAAAAGTACTATTACAGTGCGTCGTATTTTCCAAGGAGTTGGTATCGAACGTATTTTTCCTCTTTATTCACCAGCTATCGTTAAAGTTGAAGTTGTAGCTCAAGGTAAAGTACGCCGTGCTAAACTAAACTTTTTACGTAATAAAAAAGGTAAAGCAGCGCGTTTAAAAGCGCGAGGCTAAAGAGTAAAAATTAATGAATGCAACAGAATTAAAAAAGGTTGTTCCTGTACGTGGATCACGCCGATTAAGTAATTTAGTAACAGCGGGGATTGTTCTTCTTGGTTCTTTGGGTTTTTTAGGTGCTGGTCTTTTTAGTTATCTAGGTTGGGTGTCTTCTATCACTTTTTTCCCTCAAGGTCTTGTAATGACCTTCTATGGGTTGGTGGGGTTAGCTTTAGGTTCTTACTTAGGGTTAACTATTTATTGGGCTGTTGGTGAAGGTTTTAATGAATTTGATTTAGAAAGTCAAAAAGTTCGAATTTTTCGTTATGGGTTTCCAGGAAAAGCACGTTCGATTAATTTGGAATTTAATATGAGTGAAGTTGAAAGCATTAAATTAGAAACTGAACCACGTCAAACGTTATATTTACGCTTAAAAGGAAAACGTCAATATCCGTTAACAAATGAATTTGAACCCTCTTCATTAGCTAGCTTAGAAGAAAAAGCAACAGAATTAGCTCGTTTTTTAAAAGTTCCAGTTGAAGGTCTTCCTTAAGGAGGGGATTATGATGATCAATATTAATTCCAATCTTTTAAAGAAAAAAGAATTATCACCAACGCTTGTAAAAGCTTCTCAAAACCCTGAAAGTAGTGATCCCAATCAATCGCGGGTTATTGTAGTAACATCCGGTAAAGGTGGGGTGGGTAAAACTACCACAGTAGCTAATCTTGGTATGTCTATTGCTCGTCTTGGTTATAGAGTTGCTTTAATTGATTCTGATATTGGTTTACGCAATTTAGATCTTCTTTTAGGTTTAGAGAATCGAGTTATTTATACTGCAATGGAAGTTTTGGATGGCGAATGTCGTCTTGATCAAGCCTTAGTCCCTGATAAGCGATGGAAAAATTTGTCTTTGTTATCAATATCAAAAAACCGCCAACGTTATAATATTACTCGTCAGGGAATGACAAACTTAGTTCAATCTATCCAAAATCTAGGTTATCAATTTATTTTTATAGATTGTCCAGCTGGTATCGATGTAGGTTTTGTTAATGCTATTGCACCGGCAAAAGAAGCATTAATTTTAACAACACCGGAAATTACAGCTATACGTGATGCGGATCGGGTTGCAGGTTTATTAGAAGCTAACGAGATTTATAATGTTAAGTTGATTGTTAATCGCGTTCGTACAGATATGATCAAAAATGGTGATATGCTGTCGGTTGCGGATGTACAAGAAATGTTAGGTATTCCTCTTTTAGGTGCTATCCCTGAAGATAGTTATACTATTATTTCAACTAATCGTGGACAACCTTTAGTTATGAAAAAACGTTTAACTTTATCAGGAATTGCTTTAGAAAATGCAGCTCGCCGATTAGTAGGTAAACAAGATTATATAATTGATTTAGACACACCTTACAAAGGAATTTTTAAACGTGCCCAAGACTTCTTCTTCGGTTCTGAAACTGTCGATTAAGCATATTTTATATGCTTTTAACCAGGATATTTATTCCGGGAAAAAAAGCGACTTAAATATTTTAATAGCTCTTTCTGGAGGCCAGGATTCTACTTGTCTAACTTTTTTTATCATTATTTATCAAAAATTATTATCTAATGATCGACGAGTTAGGGTTGGTATTATTCATTGTCAGCATTATTGGGATACAGTCTCTTTAAATAAAGCTAACTATATTGATTCGTGGCTTTCTTTATTAAGACAATTAAATATTAATGTTACTTTATATTCAAGTATTCCAAGTAATCCAACTGTAACTGAAGCAGAAAGTCGCGAATGGAGATTAAAAGTATTTACGCGAATTGCAAAAAAGTATAAATATAATTTTATCCTAACGGGTCATACCTTAAATGATGAAGTTGAAACTTTTTTGATGCAACAAATAATACGTGGTTTTTTTAGTCCAGATACTGTATTTAATAAAGATTTATATAAACCTTTAATTTGGGTTCATAGAAACGAAATTCTACGTATTTGTAAATATTGGCAATTACCCCTTTTTGCAGATTCCACAAATACATCTCTATTACTTCCAAGGTCACGTATTAGACTTGAATTATTTTCTATTTTGAGAGCTTTTTATAACCCTCAAATTGAAAATAATTTAAAACAAACTATTCAAATACAGAAAGAAACAAGTAACTCAATAAAAGGAAACGAATTATCAATTCATTTATTCTGTAAAAATAACCGAATAGTTTTAAATCGTTTGAAGTTAAATAAACTTCCATTAATAAAGCAAAGAAACCTTTGGCGTCACTCTTTTGAAGTCCTAGGAGTTTTTAATCTTGGCTTTTATTGGATTGAGAAAAGTATTTTTTATTCTCAAACAAAGAAACAATTTATTTTTTATTTAATAAAAAATATTAAATTAGAGGGGTCAGGAAAATATCTGATTCTTTCAAAAAATCAAAATTAATTTACAATTTTCTTTAAAATTAATATGCTTAGTCCAAAACGTACTAAATTTCGTAGACACCACCGTGGTCGAATGAAAGGGAAGGCTAACCGTGGAAATACAATTTCTTTTGGGTCTTTTGGTCTACAAGCTATCACACCATGTTGGTTAAATTCCCGACAAATCGAAGCGGGTCGTCGTGCGATTACTCGTAATATTCGTCGTGGTGGTCAAGTTTGGATTCGTGTCTTTCCAGATAAATCCGTTACTATGCGTGCTGCAGAAACTCGAATGGGTTCTGGTAAAGGTGTCCCTTCTTTTTGGGTAGCTGTAGTAAAACCTGGCCGTGTAATTTATGAACTGGATGGTGTTTCTGAAGAAGTAGCCCGTACAGCGATGAAATTAGCTGCGGCTAAAATGCCAATGCGTACTCGTTTTATTTCAAAAGACTTAGTTACTAACTAATATAATTTCTTCAGAAAAACTTAAAAATTTTTATTGTACATATGATTCAAGCCCAAAGTTTTTTAAAAGTTGCTGATAATACTGGTGCTCGAAAAATTATGTGTATTCGAGTTTTAGGCGGCCGCAAAAAATATGCCAATGTAGGTGATGTTTTTATTGGGGTTGTTAAAGATGCTGCACCTAATATGCCGGTTAAAAAGTCGGATGTTGTACGTGCAGTAGTAGTGCGTACACGTAAAGGATTACAGCGTGAAAATGGTATTACTTTGCGTTTTGAAGAAAACGCAGCTGTTATCGTAAACGCCGAAGATCAACCTCGTGGTACACGCCTATTTGGTCCTATTGCCCGTGAGTTAAGAGACCAAAATTTCACAAAAATTATTTCATTAGCGCCTGAAGTTTTATAGGTTAAGTAATAAATTATTTGTTATTTTATTTAAATAAAAATTATGAAACATTATATTGAGCGCTACGAACAACTAATCGAATCTAAGCATTTTGATTCTTTCAATTATAAAAACACACATCAATTACCTCGTATTTTAAAAATTGTTGTTAATCGAGGTGTTGGTGAAGTAGCTCAAAATCCAAAATATTTAGAGACGTGTTTAAATGAAGTGAGTTTAATTACAGGGCAAAAACCTACAGTAAAGCGATCTAAAAAAGCTATCGCAAGTTTTAAAATCCGCGAAAATGTTCCTGTAGGTATGTCCGTTACTTTACGAGGTGAAAAAATGAATGCATTTTTTGATCGTTTAGTCCATTTAGCTTTACCCCGAATTAGAGATTTTCAAGGTGTAAGTGTTAAAGGATTTGATGGTAAAGGTAATTATAGCTTAGGTTTAGATGAACAACTAATGTTCCCTGAAATTGATTATGATGAAATCGATCAAGTTCGCGGAATGGATATTTGCTTAGTGACATCTTGTGGAACGGATGCAGAAAGTTTAAGCTTACTCCAAGGTTTAGGTGTTCCGTTCGCAACTAATTAAATTTTTTGTATTATGTTAAAACGTCAATCAAGTGATTCTATTAGTGCTTTTTTCACTCAACTTCGAAATGGAATTCTAGCACGCCGTAAAACGATTTGCGTTCCTCAAACAAACCTGAATTGGAGTTTAGCCTCTTTGTTATTAAGAGAAAATTTTATTGAAGGTGCCTTTCAAATTTCTCCTAAATTAGAATTTTTTGTCGTAGTATTAGGAGAAAGAGGAGCGGAATCAAAAATTTTAAATATTACACGATTAAGTAGACCAAGTAAACGTGTTTATATCAAAAGTAAAAAAATTCCACGCATTTTAGATGGAATGGGTTTAGTTGTATTAAGCACGTCGCAAGGTTTAATGACAGGTCAGGAAGCACGTAATAAATCACTTGGTGGTGAACTTTTATGTGAGATCTGGTAAAGTGAGTCAAATTAAAAACCAACCAACAAACAAAGGAGTTGAGATGGAGGGAAAAGTCACTCAAGCCCTCTCAAATGGTTTATTTCGAGTTGAATTAGAAAATGGCTTTTTAGTTTTAAGTCATTTGTCTGGTAAAATTCGAAAAAATAGAATCAAAATTATTGTGGGTGATCGTGTAAAAGTCGAACTAAGTGCTTATGATTTAACACGAGGTCGCATTATTTATCGAATGTAATATATTCCTAATATTAAATAAAAAATGAAAGTACGTGTTTCAGTTAAGAAAATGTGTTCTAATTGTCGAGTTATTCGAAGACGTGGCCGTGTTATGGTAATTTGTTCGAACCCAAAACACAAACAGCGTCAACGTTAATTCTTAGAAAAAAAATATATAAATATTTATGGTAGTTCGTAAACCGAAACAGAAAGTTACTAAAGGTATTATTTATATAAACTCTAGTTTTAATAATACTATCGTGACAATCACTGATTTGAATGGTGATGTTGTATGCTGGTCTTCTTCAGGAGCGTGCGGCTTTAAAGGTGCTCGTAAAGGAACACCCTTCGCAGCCCAAATAGCATCTGAGCGCGCAAGTCGTGCTGGCTATGAGAAAGGCTTAAGAAAAGTGGCAGTTTTTGTTCATGGGCCTGGTCCAGGTCGACGAGCAGCAACGAGAGCAATCAGTAAAACAGGACTTGTGGTAACACTATTCCGTGAGACAACAGGATTACCTCATAATGGTTGTCGTCCACCAAAACAGCGTAGACTGTAATAAGAGAAGTATGACTCAAAAATACCATATTGATTGTTTAGTAGATCAATTATTATCTCCTACAAGACGTTATACCCGTTTTGGGTTAGGCCCTATTCAAGAGGGACAAGGTCTTACAATAGCAAATAATTTACGTCGAGCTTTATTAGACGGAGTGCCTGGTTGGGGTATTACAAGTGCTTCATTCCAAGGTGCTAAACATGAATTTATGGTTCTTGAAGGAGTAAGAGAATCTGTACTGGAGATTTTATTAAATTTACGAGAGGTTGTCTTGACCACTGAATTTGATCTCGAAACTAAACCACTTTTAGGTTTCTTAAATAAACAAGGGCCTTGTTTGGTATATGCTAAAGATTTAGTATTACCAAAAGGATTAACAGTAGTAGATCCAAATCAAGTAATCGCTTCTATAAGTAGTGATGGTCAACTTTCAGGTGAATTCCGTATTGAATACGGTACAAAATTTAATCCTAAGTCTTTTTCTTCTAAAACTACTCCATTTTTAGCTATAGGAGGATCATTTTTTCCTATAAAGCGCGTTAATTATACAATACAAAAAGAATTAAATCCTATTACAGGGGAAGATAATGAATACATCTTTTTGGAATTATTAACTGATAATAGTATTCATCCCCGTCGCGCTATATTAAGTGCGGTTGATTATCTATTTGATTTATTTAACCCATTAAAAGGTTATTTAGTTTAAGAAAAAATATGCCACGTAAAAAATCATCTAAAACGCTACAGCGTGAATTAAAACCTGACCCAATTTTTCAAAGTGTCAGTATCCAAGCTTTAGTAAATCAAGTATTAAAAGATGGTAAAAAAGCTTTAGCTTACCGTCTAGTTTATGGGGTTATGGATGAGATTGAAAATCAAACCCAACAGAATCCTGTACAGGTGGTTGAACAGGCGATTCAAAACGCTACACCATCTACTTTAGTGAAATCTAAACGTGTTCGTGGTTCAACGTTCCAAACACCTAATACTTTAGACCCACGACGTGGCCGTTCAATTGCTATCCGTTGGATTTTACAAGCAGCACGTTCGCGTGGTGGGAAAGGAATGGTATCTAAATTAAGTCAAGAGATTTTAGATGCTTCACAACAATTGGGAGGAGCAGTTAAACGTCGCGATGAGATGCACCGTATGGCTGAATCTAACCGTCGTAGCTAACTAAAGTGTTTGTGTTAAAATAGTAAAAAATTATGAGTAAACCATCAAATTTAAAAATTCGTAAACGAATTTTGGCACAAGGAAAACGCCGCAATTTTATAGCAAGCTTAAAAAATAAACCACCTAAGAAAGGTTCTTCAAATAAAGAACAAGCCATTAAAGGTGATTTAGGCTATGTCTTGGATTATAAAAACACGACGTTATTAAGACGTCATATTTCAACACAAGGTCGTATCTTACCACGCCGTGTGACAGGTTTAACAGCTAAACAACAACGACAATTAGCTAAATCAGTGAAACGTGCCCGTCAAATGTGCCTTGTTGCTATTGTTCGTCGTCGAGGAGGTCAAAAATAAATGGCAAGAGTAAAACGTGGAGCGGTTGCACGTAAAAGACGCCGTCAGGTTCTTAAAAATACTAAAGGTGCACGAAGTGCTAACTCTAAATTGTTTCGATCAGCACAGCAGCATAATATGAAAGCATTACGTTATGCTTATGTTGACCGCCGCAATCGAAAAAGAGAAGCTCGAAAACAATGGATTGTCCGTTGCAACAGTGCTACCCGTTTATATGGTATTGGTTATAGCCAATTTATTAATTTATTGGCAAAAAGTAAAGTTCGATTAAATCGAAAAGTATTAGCTCAATTAGCTTTAACAAATCCAGAAGATTTTAAAAATATTCTTCAACTTGTAATTGAGAGTGAGTAAATCAAATACCAACAAACAAAATCAATTCTAGATTATTGGATTTATATTTCATAAATGAGTAAAGTACTTTGGACAAAATGTGATCAATGTGGATCAATTCTTTATATTAAACACTTAAAAGAACATTATCATGTGTGTTTAAATTGTAGTCATCATCTTCAATTAACAAGTCAAGATCGTATTGATTATTTAATTGATGAGAATACTTGGCAGCCTTTAGATAACCATTTACAACCTTGTGATCCTTTAAATTTTAAGGATCAAAAAGCTTATGCAGATCGAATTGTAGAAGCTCAAGAGCGTACAGGTTTAAAAGATGCGGTGCAAACGGGTATAGGTAATATCGAAGGGATTCCGATTGCTTTAGGTGTAATGGATTTCAATTTCATGGGTGGTAGTATGGGCTCCGTTGTAGGGGAGAAAATTACCCGTTTAATTGAATATGCAACGCAATTAGGTTTACCTGTTATCTTAGTTTGTACGTCTGGTGGGGCTCGTATGCAAGAAGGTATTTTAAGTTTAATGCAAATGGCAAAAATCTCTGCTGCTCTTCATGTACATCAACATGAAGCAAACTTATCTTATTTTTCAGTTTTAACATCTCCAACAACTGGTGGAGTTACCGCAAGTTTCGCTATGCTTGGAGATTTAATTTTAGCTGAACCTAAAGCCCTAATTGGGTTTGCTGGTCGTCGTGTAATTGAGCAGACTTTACAAGAAAAGTTACCAGATAATTTTCAAACATCTGAATACCTTTTAAAACATGGTTTATTAGATTTAATTGTTCCACGACCTTTACTAAAACAAGCATTAGCTGAGTTACTTTTATTGTATAAAGAAGCTCCGTTAAAACGTCGTGGTCAGATCAGTTATGGTGTTAAAAAAGGTTTATATCCTGAATTTGATAAAAAATTGCGTCAAGAGTGGCGCAATAAACCCGATGAAAATAGCTTGAAAAAGGTGTTTGAATCTTTAAAAAGTGAAGGTTTTTCTTTAAGTGAAGAAAAGTTTAAAGAATTACTTCATAGTAAAGAAGGTAACGCTGATTCCTTATTTGAAAAAGCTTTACAATTAGTATCAAAATCAGGTATTGAATGGTCTTTACCAAGTAAATAGGTATTATTACCTCAGTCTGGACTCGAACCAGAAATCTCGACTTAGAAGGTCGATGTGATAATCCGTTTCACTACAAAGGCAAGAAAGCCCTTAAGTCTTTAATTAAGACTTAAGGGCTTTTTTTTATACTGACAAAAAAAATACCCCCCTGAAGAAAGATCAGGGGGGCAATAGCATCTATGGCCGAGGGGTCGAAGGCAGGGGACTCATAATCCTCTTTCCTTATTAAGGACATCGCTGGTTCAAATCCAGCTAGATGCAGTTAGTCTTCATGTTCTTCAAAAGGATCGCGTAATTCTTCTGAACCTGGACCGAAACCTAAATAAACAGAGTAGACTGTTAAGCTTAATACAAAACAGCTAATAAAAACAGCAGAAAATAGTGCAGGAAAATCCATAAAAATAGTAGTTCTTTTCACTGGGGCGGAAGGGATCGAACCTCCGAATGGCGGGATCAAAACCCGCAGCCTTACCACTTGGCGACGCCCCATCTGCCAGGAACCGGATTTGAACCGGTGACACGAGGATTTTCAATCCTCTGCTCTACCAACTGAGCTATCCCAGCGTTCCGACTGGGTCAGGTGGGATTCGAACCCACGACCAGTCGGTTAAAAGCCGAATGCTCTACCTACTGAGCTACTAACCCGTCCTTTTTTATTTTAGCGAAAACTTACAGCTGCTTGCCACACAAACGCTAGTAAGAAAAATAAAATAGGGATAATAGGTAGAATATCCACAAGTGGGTCAAAGGGAGCATAAGCTTCCGGTAATTTAGCAAGCAAAATCATTTGCATATTTCGAGTACCTCTATAAAAGGATTAAATAAATTTAATTAAGTTTAGGATGGAACCTGAACCTTTATGACTGAGCCTCAGTCTTTACGAAAAGAATTAATAGAAAAGAAGTAGGAATAATAACAAATAAAGCCGTTGCAATTAGACCTAAAATATTTGTTTCCATCATAATATAAAATCCTCCTAATGTTATTTTTGCATATGTTTTTAACTTTTACTAAAAACAAGGGCTAAATACCGAGGTTATTTAAAATTTCAAACATTTTTTGTTTAGTATGGAGGCGACACCCAGATTCGAACTGGGGATCAAGGATTTGCAATCCCCTGCCTTACCACTTGGCTATGTCGCCATATTAGCTAGTTGCTTAGCTGTAAAACTCAACAACTAGCAATTCATTAATCTGTAAACCTGTCCAATCTAATCTTGGTTCTGATTGAACTTGACCCGATAATTCATTTTGGCGTAAATTTAAGTGGGGTGGGATAGAAGCACGCTTTGAACGGCGTGGAGCAGTTTGAATAAAATTCTCTACTAAAGTTTGTGATGTTTTAACCGGTTGAACTTCAATAGAATCTCCAATTCGACAACTATAACTTGGAATATTTAATAATTTACCATTGACTGTAATATGCCCGTGTGTAACTAATTGGCGCGCTGCGACAATTGTAGGGGCAAAGCCAAGACGGAAAACAATATTATCAAGGCGTAACTCTAAGCTTTTCATTAATGAACGACTTGTAGAGCCACTTGCTTGCTTAGCTTGCTTTACGTAACGAAGTAATTGATGCTCACTAAGACCATAATGATAACGAAGCTTTTGCTTTTCACAAAGTCGAATACCATATTGGGATAATCTAGCTCGATTAGAACGCTTTTTCGGTGATTTTCTAGTTAAACCTGGAAGAGTACCTAATCGTTTAACAATTTTGACACGTGGGCCACGATATCTCGACATATGTTTAATTTTTAATTTATAAAAGAAATCGAAATTTCTATCATAAATTATATCATACAGAAGGTTTCTTTAATAGACCGATACGCTTTTTTTAGTACAATATAATATAAATTGTAAAAAAAACCGTCTGCTGCCATTCCTATTTAAAAACTATGAATAAAAAGGGGCAAAAGAGCAAATTCTCAAGATCTTTAAGAAGTTTTTTTATATTTAAGCCTTGACTTGTAAAAAAATGAAAGGTAAAATAAAAGTACCGGGATGTAGCGCAGTTTGGTAGCGCACCTGCTTTGGGAGCAGGGGGTCGCAGGTTCAAATCCTGTCATCCCGAGATCTCGAAATATGGGATTACGCCCTTAGTTCAGTTGGTAGAACGCAGGTTTCCAAAACCTGATGTCGTGAGTTCAAGTCTTACAGGGCGTGGAATGAATAAAGTGATACAAGAATGAATAAGTTCTCTTAAGAGATCACATATAAAAATCGAAATTTAGAATTATGCCTATTGGCGTACCTAAGGTAGCTTTTCGTCTTCCAGGCGAATCAGTACCTCAATGGATTGATTTATATAATCGCTTATACCGCGAAGGTTTACTATTTTTATGTAATGAACTAGATGATGAATTAGCAAATCAATTAATTGGTATTATGTTGTATTTATCATCTGAAGATGAGAATAGGGAATTATTTGTATATATTAATTCTCCTGGAGGTTCAGTAACATCTGGGATTGGTGTATACGATGCTATGCATTATGTAGGCGTTGATATTACGACACTTTGTGTAGGTACTGCTGCATCAATGGCCTCTTTTATTTTAACTGGAGGAACTCGAGGCAAAAGAATTGGTTTACCGCATTCACGTATGATGATTCACCAGCCAGAGGGTGGTAACCAAGGTCAAGCTGCAGAAATCTTTGAAGAGTCTATTGAGGTAATGCGTATCAGACGACAAGTAGCCCAAATTTATTCTGATCGTACAAACCAATCAATTTCTACAATTTCACGAGACATGGACCGAGATTGGTTTATGACTGCTGCTGAAGCTAAAGAATATGGTTTAATTGATGAAGTAGCTGTTGCTTAAGTCCATCAAAATGAGAAAAGTTTGCTTTACCACTTTGCAAGTATCAGGAAGAACATATTCTTATTCTCTTCCTGATATGGCAGAAGCTCATCGACAGAGTTTCTTTAAATTTCTAAACCAAGGCTTACTTGAAGAATTAGAACAAATATTTCCAATTTATTTAAATAAAGGTAAAATACAAGTCATTTTAGAACCAGACTCACTTGTATTTGAAGCACCCAAATTAACAATTAAAGAGGCTTTTCTACAAAGAACTACATATAATATTTCAGTTCATTTTCTAGTTCAGTTTATTGATTGGGAAAAAAATAACTGTAGAAAAGAATTAGTTTCTTTTGGTTCAATACCTATCTGTACTTCTGGTGGGTGGTTTCTAGTTCGGGGTTTACGACGTGTGGTACTTCACCAATTAGTACGAAGTGCTGGATGTTATGCCTCTCTTCTCGGAGATCATGATATTGTTGATACAAATCAATCTGAATATCAGAGCTTGATCCCTACTGAACAAGTAGGGTTAACTTTATTTAAAAGATTTGAAATTCTTCTTTTACCTCAACAAGGGACTTGGTTACGTTTCTTTATTAACCCTCTAGGTACTTTTTCCATTCAATGGGGAAAAACAAAAGATCAGAAAGTATCGATTTTTATTTTTCTTCGTGCAATGGGGGTTAGTTCAAATCAAATAGAATCTTTCTTTAACTTACAAAAACTTCAATTAGATTATTTTGATAAGAATTTATCTTCTCAGAAAGCTTTATCTATTTTAGGTTTCCATTCAAAAAATGGTTTGGGTTCAAGAAGATCATTTTACCAACGCTTTTTTAATTCTTATAATTATAAATTGGGTAGAATAGGCCGATTACGTTTAAATCGTCGATTAGGATTATCTACACCATTAAAAGATCAATCTATCAGTCCTCAAGATATCTTTGGTATCTTTAATCAATTAGCTGCTTTAAGCACAGGGCTAGTAGAACAAGATGATATTGATCATCTTCAAAATAAAAGGTTAAGATCATGCGGCGATTTTTTACAAGAATCATTTCAAAATGCACTAAAAGTTAATCTAAAAAACTTTCGAGGGAATTTAAATGATTCTTCGTCACAACTACCTTTTACTAACACAGGAAATGATATAAAACTTTATTGGGGTGTTGAAAATACCCATTTCAGTGGTTCCCTATTCAAAACCCCCCTTTTAGGTAAGCAAATAAACCCTATACGAAAAACGAATAAATCTTACTCGAAAGTTTTACTTAACAAAACTTCAAGTGACCTCATCCATACTAGCGATCAAAGTATAAGTAATGCTTTATCTTATCGTATTACTGCTGCTTACCATTCTTTTTTCGCTACAAGTGCAGTTTCACAACCAGCCCACCAAACGAACCCTATTGATGCTATGACTCATGCACGTAGAAGTACATCGTTAGGTCCAGGTGGTTTAACTCGTGAACATGCTGGTATTGCTGTCCGCGGGATTCACCCAAGCCATTTTGGTAGACTATGCCCCGTAGAAACTCCAGAAGGGCAAAATACGGGCTTAGTTAATTCGCCTTCTTATTGTACTCGTGTAAATTTTTATGGTTTCTTTGAAACTCCTTATTGGCCCGTTAAAAACCAACAAGTCTTTAAAAATAAAGGTGCTGTCTATTTATCACCAAATACGGAAAATCAAGTCTGGGTTATACCAAATGAAATTCTAGTTTCAAAAAGTGGCTACTTACCTAAATCAACTTTATTAAGTCGTTCAGGTCAAGATTTTGCTTATTTACCTTCCAAGGACATCAACTATTTTGGAGTATTACCTAATCAAGTGTTTTCTTTAGGGGCTTCTCTTATTCCTTTTATGGAGCACGATGATGGTAACCGTGCCTTAATGGGTTCAAATATGCAACGTCAAGCTGTTCCAATTCTCCAAAATGAACGTCCTTTTGTGGGTACAGGATTAGAGAGCGTTATTGTTAGTGATACACGTGCAGGAGTACGAGCTTTGGCAAGTGGGTACGTTTATTATGTAAGCGGTAAGAAAATCTTAATTCATAGTTTAATTCATTGGCGTAAACCAGCTGGCATTTTTGAAACAATTGAGTACCAGCTTGGTCGATATGAAACAACAAATCAAGGAACTTGTGTAGATCAAAAACCTATTGTATTTGAAGGGGATTGGATTCAAACAGGTGACTTATTAGCTGAAGGCTATGCCACAAAAGGGGGTGAATTGGCCTTAGGTAGAAACTTATGTGTTGCTTATATGCCATGGGAAGGGTATAACTATGAGGATTCAGTTTTAATTAATGAATCCTTAGTTTATAAAGATGTTCTAACTTCAATCCATATTGAAAAATATGAGACTGAGTTAACTACTAGACGTATAGGTAAAAAACAAATTCAAGAAAAATTATCTGGTGAATGCACACCAAAACACGCTATTCCTAGGTTAAAACAAAGCCAATTAGAAAAATTAGATTTTCGTGGTGTTGTCCGTGAGGGTGTTTGGGTAGAGGCAAATGATATTTTAGTTGGTAAATTAATACCAACTCAAACAGAATTACGCCCAGAAGAAAGGTTAGTTCATGCCATTTTTGGTACGAAACCACCAGCTTATCAAGATGCCTCTTTCCGTTTACCAAAATATGTAGAAGGTCGGGTTATTCGAGTTGAAACCTTTACTAATAAGAATACCGATAATTCAAGTTTCCGTATTTATATTGCTCAACAACGACGTATTCAAGTTGGAGATAAGATTGCAGGTCGTCATGGGAATAAAGGTGTAATTTCTCGTATTCTACCGCGTCAAGATATGCCTTATCTACAAAATGGTTTAGATGTTGATATTGTCTTAAATCCATTAGGTATTCCTTCACGTATGAATGTAGGTCAGGTATATGAGGGTTTATTAGGTTTAGCGAGTCGTTATCTCGGTCGTTGTTTTCGTGTATTACCATTCGATGAAGGTTTTGGTTCTGAAACTTCGCGAGGTATCGTTTATAGCCAATTAGCACATGCACGCAACAAAACAGGGCAGACTTGGTTATTTGACCCGCAATCCTCGGGTAAAAGCCGGGTTTTTGATGGTCGAACAGGAGAAGTATTTGAACAAGGTATTCTAGTAACCCAATCATATATTCTTAAGTTAGAACACCAGGTAGATGAAAAAATTCACGCCCGATCTACAGGACCTTATTCCTTAATTACTCAGCAACCTGTCCGTGGTCGATCTCGCCAAGGTGGTCAACGTTTAGGTGAAATGGAAGTATGGGCAGTTGAAGGTTATGGTGCCGCTTATTTGCTTTATGAAATGTTAAGTATTAAAGCTGATGATTTAGTGGGTAGACAACAAGCTGCCAGTGAAATTCTTCGTCACCATTACGGCCCTACTCCTATCAGTTATGAGCAAACTAATCGACCAGAATCTTTCCAAGTTTTAGCAAATGAATTGCGAGCTTTATGTTTAGATTTCCAATATCCTAGTTAAATTTAATAACAAAACCCTATGATTAATATAGGTCACACATCTATTCGTTTTGCTTCACCTGAAATTATACGCCATTGGGCTACACGAAAACTTCCTAATGGTCAAAATATTGGTGAAGTCACAAATCCAGAAACCTTACAATACCGTACCCAAAAACCAGTACCTGGAGGTCTTTTTTGTGAAGCTATTTTTGGGCCAACGATTGAAAACGATTGTTGGTGTGGTTTTTTAGGCAAAATGGAACGCAGGGGTACAGTTAAATCATTTCAATATTGTCCAAAATGTCTTGTTGAAAAGAAAAATCCAAGAATTCGACGATATAGGTTAGGTTATATTGAATTGAAAACTCCTGTTGTACATCCTTGGCTTTTGAAAAGCGTTCCAAATTATTTAGCTCTCCTTTTAAATCTAAAAAGAAAGGATTTATTAGAATTTGCTTATTGCCATCAGACAATTAAAATTGTCTCAGATGAAGCAAATTCTTTTACTTCTTTTGGCTATTCTTTAAATCATGAAGTTCTTCCTAGTACAACGACTTCTAGTCCTAAACGATTAAACCCAAATAGGTTTGAATTAGGGTTAGTTGCTTCTTTTGGGATGAGAAATTTTGAGAAAAATACTAATGTTAAAACATTAACTCAAGGTTCTAAGCTTTTAAAATTAAGACGCAAAGTACAGCCAACAAAACTTTGTACTGGTGGTGAAGCTATTGAATATTTATTACGTCAAGTTCATTTGGAACGTGAATTACAAATATTATTAAAGTCCATTTCAAATGTACAAAAAGATTTAGTTACATTATCGCCAACAGAATATAGATTTAAAGAACCGCCAAAGGCATATTCACGTAATTTCACTAAATTGAAAAAAGATGTCCGCCGATTAAAAGTCATTAATGCTTTAGTTGAAGGTGATATTGAGCCAGATTGGTTTATCTTAAAAGTAATTCCAGTTCTACCCCCAGATTTACGCCCTATTTTACGATTACCTAATGGAGTTTTTGCTGTTTCAGATTTAAACACGCTCTATCGAAAAATACTAATTCGTAATAACCGCTATCAAACTTTTGTACAACTTGGTTTATGGGGGGCGGTTCTAATGGAAAAACGTTTATTACAAGAAGCGGTTGACCAGCTTATAGAAAATAAGCGATCTAGTACACCCTTTAGCCAAAAACGCCATTTAAAATCACTTTCGGAAAGTTTAAGGGGTAAACAAGGACGTTTCCGCCAAAATTTACTTGGTAAGCGTATTGACTATTCTGGTCGTTCCGTTATCGTAGTTGGTCCACAATTACGCTTAAATCAATGTGGGTTACCTCGTGAAATGGTTTTAGAGTTATTTCAACCTTTCTTAGTTGCACGTTTAATAGGTCGCTCCCAATTAGCTCGATCTGTGCGACAAGCTAAAACATTTCTTCAAAACCCTGCAAGTCGTTTTTGGCCTTTGATCCAATCATGCATTGCAGAGCACCCGATTTTATTAAACAGGGCACCTACACTTCACCGTTTAGGTATTCAAGCTTTTGAGCCTAAAGTAGTTTCAGGTCGTGCTATTTTACTACACCCTTTAGTTTGTCCAGCATTTAATGCTGATTTTGATGGAGATCAGATGGCTGTACATGTTCCCTTATCCATAGAAGCTCAAAGTGAAGCTCGTATTTTAATGTTAGCCACACATAATTTACTTTCACCAGCGACAGGTCAACCAGTCACTCTACCCAGCCAGGATATGGTCCTTGGGTGCTACTTTTTAACTGCGGACGCACGAATTTATCAAAAAGGATTTTTTAATAGTTTTGAAGAAGTTATTTTTGCTTATGAGAATAATAATGTAGGTCTTCATACGTGGTTATGGGTACGATGGAAAAATGAATTTACAGCCTGGTCTTCTAAAATGCAACCACTTGAGGTTCGTATTCATCCTAAAGGTTTTAGAATCGAAATATATACCGATAGTATTCGCATTTATGATAAATTAGGTAGTTTAAATCATCAATATATTAAAACAACAGCTGGTCGTATTTTATGGAATCAAGCTATTTATGATGTATTTTAATCAACACTTTGATAAGACAAAATTACGTTTATTTATTGCTTGGTTATTAAACCGTCTTGGCGGATGGCAAACAATTCATGCTTTAGAGCGTTTTAAAACACTCGGTTTTGGTTATGCTACTCGTGCTGGTGTATCTTTAGGAGTGGATGATTTATCAGCTCCTCCTTTAAAGATGGGATTCGTTGATGCTACATCACAATTTGTTCAATCTTCTTTTGGTGGGCAATCAATAGGTTCGGAGAAAGCTCAACGTGTTATTGATTCGTGGTCCGGAGCTAGTGAGGTATTAAAAGATGCTGTAGTTGACCACTTTTTACAAACTGACCCACTTAATCCCATTTATATGATGGCATTCTCGGGTGCCCGTGGTAGTTTGACACAAGTTCGTCAACTAGTTGGAATGCGTGGTTTAATGGTAGATCCAATGGGTAATATTTTAACTTTACCTGTACAGCATTCGTTCCGTGAAGGTTTAACTGTTACCGAGTACATGCTCTCATGTTATGGAGCCCGAAAAGGTTTAGTTGATACTGCTTTACGTACAGCAAAATCAGGTTATTTAACTCGTCGCTTAGTAGATGTCGCTCAAGATGTTTTGATTCGACGTATTGATTGCGGTACACAAAGAGGCATTATATTAACCGATTTAGAAACTCCAGAAGGTCTACTTTTACGCCCTTTAAATAAACGCTTATTAGGGCGAGTTTTACTTCCAACTAATCAGGTAATTGATACCCAATTGGCAAATAAATTATCGGATAAAAAAGAAGTTCATGTTCGTTCGCCTTTAACTTGTCAAGCAAATTTAGGAACTGGTAGTCCAGATGTATGCCAACTTTGTTATGGTTGGAATTTAGCACGTGGACATACTGTTCAAGTAGGAGAAGCTGTAGGTATCTTAGCTGCCCAATCAATTGGTGAACCTGGTACACAATTAACAATGCGAACTTTCCATACTGGTGGTGCAGTTGCTGGTCAAAAAAGTAGTCGATTACGTGCAAGTAAAGCAGGTCGTTTATGCTTTTTAACTAAAACACCTGGTTCATTAGTACGTACTTCAGTAGGAGAGTTAGGTTTTATTGTTTATCAAACATGTTATTTTTCTATTTTTACATCGACAAGTGATAATTTTGAAAGATTAGATTATAAAGTACCAGCTGGAACATGTTTATTAGTTAGACATGGCCAATGGATTCGACGTTTTCAGGATTTAGCTTTTTGGCCACTTGCAAAAGATACAGGAAACCCTGTACTAAATCAATACAAAGCAGGTACTGGGTTAAATGCTCAGTGGTTTTTCAGTTCGCCTTCTGAGGATAATATTAAATCAATATGGCTTTTATCTGGTTCAAGAGCAACCCGTTTAAACCGTAAAAATATTGTAGGTGATAAAATTGAACATGGTGAAATACAAAGCCAATGCACCCTTTATCAAACTTCCGATTTACAAAAAACAGAAAAACTGAAATTGCAAACTCCCTTAGGGCATTATATTTTAGAAAAAACTGGGTTACGTACAAAGCAAATTTCACTTAATACTGGTAGGCTTATAAGTTGGCAAAGAAATTGGTTAGGGTTACGTAAAGCTCAACGTAATTTAGTTAATTTTGAGAATTTAAAAAATGTGTCTGAAGATACCTTTAATCTATCTAATCAAGGAAATTGGGTACCTCGCGGCACGTTTTTGGGATTCTTCGTTTATACTACACCAATTTCAGGTGATATTGTACAAGGCTTACCAAGGATCGATGCTTTATTTGAAGCTCGTTCGTCGACAGGTTTGGCTGAACAGATGATTGCTGTTTTCAATTCATTATTAGAAGATGGCTTAGATTCACAAGCAGCTACAAAAGGAGCTTTTACCTTTATACGTGAGCGATTAATTTGCCGGATTCAAGAAGCCTACTTGGATCAAGGGGTTCATATTGATGATAAGCATCTTGAAGTTATTGTCAGACAAATGACATCAAAGGTGTTAATCAATTCTTCAGGTGACAGTCCTTGTGTACCAGGAGATTTAATACCGTTAGAAGAAGCTGAAGCCTTTTGTGATGCTTTAAACGCCTTAGGCCTAGGAGTATTAACATATGAGCCAACTTTAATAGGGATTACTAAAGCAGCTCTACAAAAGCAAGGTTTCCTTTCACCGGCAAGTTTCCAAGATACCATTCGAGTTCTTTTACGATGCTCGCTTGAAGCACAACAAGACCCAGTACGGGGTTTAAAAGAACACGTCATTTTAGGTCAAAGTTTGCCTTCTGGAACAGGGCATAGAGCAAGCCAACTTTTTAATTAATTTTTTGGTGGTTACACCTGACTTTAATTATTGATAAAATAAAATATATAAAGTTTAAATAAAAAAAAATAATGTTTTTTGAACAACTAGTAAAAATGGGAGGTCATTTAGGTCATGCACCACGTTCATGGCATCCAAAAATGGCCCCATATATTGTAGAGAGTCGTGATGGTGTTCATATTTTAGATTTAGTTCAAAGCTATGCATACTTAAATCAAGTTAAACAATTCATCTCTCGTGCGAAAAAACAAAACCGCACATTTTTATTTGTGGGTACAAAACCACAAGCAGCCCATTCTGTTGCATTAGCTGCGAAATCTTGTAATGCTTTTTATATTAATCAACGCTGGTTAGGTGGTTTATTGACTAATTGGTCTACTATTAAACATTCTATTGGTCTTTTAAATCGTATGGATTTAATTGAACGACAACGAGTTGTTGAGACTCTTCCAAAGAAATTAAAATCATCTTTTTCTCGTGAACATGCTCGTTTACGTAAGTATTTAGGTGGTATTGAATCTATGCGATCTGAACCGGACGTAGTAATTATTGTTGGTCAGAAGGAAGAAGCTATTGCTTTAAATGAATGTAAAAAATTAGGTGTTCGTACAATCACTTTGCTGGATAGTAATTGTAATCCAGACTCAGCTGACCTTTTTATTCCTGTAAACGATGATTCCATTAAAGCTGTACGTTCTATCTTAACGGATTTATCTGGGGAAATCAGTAGAGTATAAACCTCTAATCTTTCTTGTTTTTCGTTAGATTGATAAAATAATACTAGAGGTTAATTTCAATTATAAGATTTATCTCTCAGTCAAAATCTCTTTACAAAAGGTTCGAAGATGAATTTAGCTACTATTGCTTCTCTATCAGTCGGCCAACACCTTTATTGGCGTACAGAAAGTCTAGCAGTTCACGGTGAGACTTTACTAACGTCATGGTTCATTCTACTTGCTATCGGTATTGTGTCTATCTTAGGAAATAGTAATTTACAATCTATTCCTGAAGGATTACAAAATGTTACTGAGTTTGCATTAGAATTTATCCGTGATGTAGCGAAGACTCAAATTGGTGAAGAAGAACATAAAGAATGGATTCCTTTTATTGGAACAATCTTTTTATTTATCTTTGTTTCTAACTGGTCAGGGGCATTACTTCCTTGGCGTGTTATTGAATTACCAAATGGTGAACTTGGTGCTCCCACAAATGACATCAACACTACGGCTGCTTTAGCCCTATTAACATCCATTGCATATTTTTATGCAGGGATCAGTAAAAAGGGTATTGGCTATTTCAAACGTTATGTTGAGCCGGCTCCTTTTTTATTACCAATTAATGTCTTAGAAGACTTCACAAAACCTTTATCACTTTGTTTCCGTTTATTCGGAAATATTTTAGCGGATGAGTTAGTAGTAGGTGTACTTCTTCTTTTAGTACCACTACTAGTACCTGTCCCTTTAATGTTGTTAGGTTTATTTACAAGTGCGATCCAAGCGTTAGTTTTCGCTACGCTTGCTGGTGCTTATATTGGTGAATCTTTAGAAGATCATCATTAATTTTTAATTTACTTTTTTTAACAATTTCAATTGAATTAATTAACTTTTAATTTAATTCCTTAAATATAATCTTATAATTAGAACGGAAAAACGATTATGAATCCATTAATTGCTGCTGCTTCTGTTGTTGCTGCTGGTTTAGCTGTTGGTTTAGGTTCCATTGGACCTGGTATTGGTCAAGGAACTGCTGCAGGTTACGCTGTAGAAGGTATTGCTCGTCAGCCAGAGGCTGAAGGTAAAATTCGTGGTGCGCTTTTATTAAGTTTCGCATTCATGGAGTCTCTGACTATTTATGGTCTAGTAGTTGCTCTTGCATTAATCTTTGCAAACCCTTTCGCATCATAACCCAAAAATCATAAAACAAATAACTTTAGTTTTATGGGCATTGAACTTAATCTAAATATTTTTGAAACCAACCTAATCAATCTTAGTATTGTTCTTAGTGTGGTATTTTTAGTGATTGGGGATGCTTTTAAATCTGCATTAAGTGAACGTAAAAATGGTATTTTAACGGCTCTTAATGAAGCAAACGAACGTTATGAAGAAGCACAAAATAGATTGAATGCTGCTGTAGCTCTTTTAGAAGAAGCTAAAGAAAAAGCACAAGCTATTCAAAAAGAAGCGCCTGCTACTGCTCAAAAAGAAAAAGAGACTATTCAAACGCAATATGCTTTAGAAGAAACTCGTATGAATCAAAAATTTGAGAGCGATTCAAACTTAGCAGGAGCACGCTTAGCTAAAACACTTTATAACCATATGGTTCGTACTAGCATTTCCAAGGCACGCACTTATCTCGTAACTCATGTGGATCAAGTAGGTCAAAACGCATCTTTATCTAAAGTTGTAGACTTAATTGATTCCGAAAAAGAAGTAGCTTTAGCATAGGAAAGAAACATGGTCAAAATTCGTCCAGACGAAATTAGTACAATTCTCCGCCAACAAATTGAAGACTATACTCAACAAGTAGATGTTACTAATGTTGGTACTGTTTTACAAGTAGGTGATGGTATCGCTCGTGTTTATGGTTTAGACCGAGCAATGGCTGGAGAATTACTTGAATTTGAAGATGGAACTATTGGTATTGCCCTAAACCTAGAATCAGACAACGTTGGTGTTGTTTTAATGGGTGAAGGTTTATCTATCCAAGAAGGTAGTTCTGTTCGTGCAACTGGTAAGATTGCTCAAATTCCTGTAGGTGATAAGTTTTTAGGTCGTTTAGTCGATCCTTTAGCTCGTCCAATTGATGGAAAAGGTGAAATCCCTTCCTCTGAAACACGCTTAATCGAGGCTAATGCGCCAGGAATTATTTCTCGTCGTTCAGTTTACGAACCTCTTCAAACAGGTTTAGTTTCTGTTGACGCTATGATTCCAATCGGTCGAGGTCAACGTGAATTAATTATTGGTGACCGTCAAACAGGAAAAACTGCAATTGCTACAGATACAATTCTTAACCAAAAAGGTAAAGATGTAGTTTGTGTTTACGTAGCTATTGGACAAAAAGCATCTACTGTTGCTCAAATTATTGATACTCTAGAAAGCAACGGTGCTATGGAGTATACAACTATTGTTGCAGCTAACGCTGATTCACCAGCGACTCTTCAATATTTAGCACCTTATACTGGAGCTGCTTTAGCAGAATACTTCATGTATAACGGAAAGCATACATTAGTAATTTATGATGATCTGTCGAAGCAAGCACAAGCTTATCGTCAAATGTCATTATTATTACGCCGTCCACCAGGTCGTGAGGCTTATCCTGGAGACGTTTTCTATCTTCACTCACGTCTTTTAGAACGTGCAGCAAAACTAAGTGATGCTTTAGGTGAAGGTAGTATGACAGCTTTACCTATTATTGAGACACAAGGTGGGGATGTTTCAGCTTATATCCCAACAAACGTTATCTCAATTACAGATGGCCAGATTTTCTTATCTGCAGATATCTTTAATGGTGGTATGCGACCAGCTATCAACGTAGGTATTTCTGTTTCACGTGTAGGTTCAGCTGCACAAGTAAAAGCAATGAAAAAAGTTGCTGGTAAACTAAAACTAGAGTTAGCTCAGTTTGATGAATTAGAAGCTTTCTCTCAGTTCGCTTCTGATTTAGATGCAGCAACACAAGCTCAATTAGCTCGTGGTGCCCGCTTACGTGAACTATTAAAACAACCTCAAAGTAATCCATTATCTGTAGAAGATCAAGTTGCTATGATCTATGCAGGGACTAATGGTTACTTAGATGTAATTGAAACTACACAAGTTCAAGAATTTGTTGCTGGTTTACTAAATTACTTAAAGACTCAAAAGTCTGCTTATGGTGACACAATCCGTAAGGATTATGTTTTCAGTACTGAAGTAGAAAATTCTTTAATCGATGGTATTAAAGAATACACTGCTGTATTCACAGGGTCTTAAGCTTTTTTTTTGAGAGGGTTTATCCCTCTCAAAAGAAGCTTGCTTTTAATCCAAGAATTTAGTATATTAACAATATAACACCAGGCCTTTAGCTCAGTTGGTAGAGCGCGTGCCTTACAAGCACGATGTCATCGGTTCGATCCCGGTAGGGCCTAATTAAAAATCTAATTTACAGTTTTAAAAGACTCCACAAAATTATAAAAAAAACTTAAAATATAAAAGGACATTTATTTAAAATATAATATTTATTATTATTATTTAATAATAAATGACTAGATTAGTATATATATATATGATTCGTCCAATTCTAACTGAAAAGTCGCTTCGTCTCATGGAAGAAGGTCAATATACTTTTGACCTAAATCGTGAATGGACAAAGCCACAAATTAAATTTTTTGTAGAGGATCTTTTTAATGTCAATGTACGATCAATCCGTACTTACCGTCTTCCTCGCCAATTAAAAACACAGAAAAGAGCTATTATTCAACTTCAAGGTAATCAAACATTAGATTACAGCTTTGCAGAAGAAGAATAAGCTTATTAAAACATTATTAAATTTATAATCATATTATGGGTATCCAAACTAAAACTCGTTCAGTAACACCTGGTACACGTCACCAGGTAGCTGCTGATTTTTCCGAATTAACAAAGTCGAAACCCGAGAAAAGTTTAACACAAGGTTATGCCAGAAAATTTGGTCGTAACCATCGTGGAGTTAAAACAACGCGCCATCGTGGAGGCGGTCACAAACGTAATTACAGACAAGTAGATTTCCGCCGTGATAAACAAAATATTCAAGCACAGGTTACTAGTATTGAATATGATCCAAACCGACAAGCTCATTTAGCTCTTCTACACTATCAAGATGGAGAAAAACGTTATATTCTTCATCCGCGTGGATTAGAAGTTGGTGCAACAGTTGTTGCGGGAGTAAATGTTCCTTTGACTGTTGGAAACTCTTTACCACTAAAAAATATTCCTTTAGGGGTTGATGTTCATAATGTTGAAATGCACCCTGGTAAAGGAGGACAATTTAGTCGATCTGCCGGTTCATCGTGTAGTATTTTAGCTAAAGAGGGAGAATATATTACTTTAAAGATGCCTTCTGGTGAAGTTCGAAAAGTTCTAGAAACATGTAGTGCTACTATTGGTCAAGTAGGCAATGTAAATAATAGCAATTTATGTTCTGGTAAAGCGGGCCGTTCCCGTTGGTTAGGTCGTCGACCACATGTTCGAGGTAGTGTAATGAACCCTGTAGATCACCCACATGGTGGTGGTGAAGGTCGTGCACCTGTAGGTCGTAAAAGCCCTTGTACTCCTTGGGGTAAAGTAGCTTTAGGTACTCGAACACGTAAAGGTAACAAATCAAGTAATAAAATGATTGTTCGACGTCGTAAAAAATAACATTAATTTATAAAAATTCATTACATCTATGGCACGCTCTAGTCGTAAAGGCCCTTATGTCTCCGCATCTTTACTTAAAAAATTGGAAAAACTCATTGCTGCAGATAAGAAAGAAGTTATTTTAACTTGGTCTCGTTCCAGCACGATACTTCCTAATATGATAGGTCATACAGTAGGAGTTCATAACGGGCGTCAACATATTCCCGTTTTTATTAATGATCAAATGGTTGGTCATAAGTTAGGCGAATTTGCACCTACACGAACTTTTCGTGGTCATGTCAGCAAAGATAAAAAAGCAAAACGCTAAAAACAATATTTAAATTTTAATTCTATGGGTCAAAAAGTTCATCCAAAAGGGTTTCGATTAGGTTTTACACAAGATCATCTATCAAACTGGTACGCATCACCAAAAGATTATGCTAAATACGTAATCCAAGATAACGAGCTTCGCCAAAAATTAAGTTTGGAAGGAGTAAGTAAAGTAGAGATCCGTCGTGTCCCTGGTCAAATCCGTGTATGGTTATATACTTCGCAACAAAAGCAAGTTATACCAATTATTGAAGAAATCCGTAACGATTTAGAAAGAAAATATAATTTAAATATTTTCTTTAAAATTATCCAAGTACCAAAACGTCACACTGAAGCTGTAGTTCTTGCGGATTGGATTACGGAAAAACTAACGCGCCGTGAACCGTTTCGAAGAGTTTTACGCCAAAGTATTCAACGAGCTAAGGCAATGGGTGCCTTAGGTGTAAAAGTGCAAATTTCAGGCCGTTTAAATGGTGCAGAAATTGCAAGAACAGAATGGGTTCGTAGTGGCCGTATTCCTCTTCACACATTACGTGCTGATATTGATTATTCTTATAAAACAGCTAGTACACTTTATGGGATCGTTGGTGTTAAAGTTTGGCTTTACGGTGGTATGCGTCTTAATTAACAAACTAATTTAACTTCTTATTTTTTTTATCGGAGAAAAATAATATGTCCCTTGTCACATTTGTCAAGGATACGACAGATTTTGTCCAATTCTTAACACAAGAACCATATCCTTTAGCAATAAGTCACTTTTTAGGTTGGTTTTTCGCTAAATGTGGTTATCTTCTTTCTTTTAAGTGGTTAATAAACCTTCCGTTATTTCCAATATTTATTCCTAAGTTATCAACACAAGTTATTCAGGAAGGTTTAAATATAACAAGTGTAGATCAGTCGTTTGATAATTTAGGGTTTTTTCCTGAATCGCAAGGTGGTTGGAATAGACTTATTCCTGGATTCTTTAATAGTTTCTTTTTAGTTCTACCTTTTTCACCAGCGCGAATTCTTTGGATTCGAAGATTAATTGTCCAAGGAATTCCAGCTGGTATTTCCTCAGGTTTAGGTTTAATAGTAGGTCAATTCTTCTTTTTAGCTATTGTCCTATTTGGATTTAGACCTGTTCTTTCTATTTGGTCGGCTTTAGAACCTTTTTCATTTGTGATTGGTCTAGTTTGGTTCCTAATAATCTTTGACCAATTATGCTCTAAAAAAGCTACACCTATAGAATGGGAAGATAAAAAACTTTGTACTCAATTATTTTTACAAAGTTTATTTTTAGGTTGTGTTGAACAAACAACTCTAGGTCAGTATTTATCTGGTTTAACTACTACAAGTGAATCTTTCTTTAATGAAGGATTTAACTCAACAAATCAATTTCAGTTTTATTTTGGCCAAACAACTTATTTACTAGGGATTGGTCTAGGTTTATGTGCTTTTGGAGGTTTATTGGGGTGGACACTCTGGAAAGGCTCCCAACTTTGGTATCAAACATCGAGTTTACCTTACCAAATGTGGAAAATGCAGCAAGTAAACCCATTACTTATTCTAATTTACGGTTCAACAATTTTATCTTCAATTCCATATTACAGCTGGGATTACTTATTTGCTAAACCTCTAGGTTTTATTCCTGATGATAAAGGATTTGATAAAATTTCGTCGAATTGGGTTGGTGTAAAATCTGATCCACAACTACCACGATGGCGTGATTATTATATGCGTGTAAGTGGTGGAGAACCGGGAATCTTAGGTGATGGTTGGACTTGGTCTCGTTACGATAAAGCTGATTATCCAGCGTCACGTAAACGCCGTGCCTTGGAAGCTATGTTGATTAGTCATGAATGGTTCCCGCATTGGGCAAAAGATCGGGGTTTATTAAACATGGAATATTCACCAGCCCAACCAAATATATTAAAACGCTTTTCGCGTAAAATAGGTAGTTTAACGCTACCTGGTGGTGATCGAATGAGGGATCTGATTTGGCCTAAAGATCGTCGTGAACGAACAATTGCTCGTGATTCAATTCGTGGAGTTAAAAATTGGTCCCCAAATAGATTAAACAAACTTCAAAGTTTTTGGGCTAACCTTAAAAAAAGTAAAGGAGTTACTCGCTCTGAATTACTCCAAGCTTCGCGTTATTTGACTTTCGGTCGTTTGCGTTCCTTACCTATATCAAAAGAAGATCCAGTTAATCCTTTTGTTGATGTTAATTCAAAACGTGCTTTAGGTAATGATTCAATGTCTCCAATGGTGTCAACTTGGGTAGAAAAAACTCGAGTGAACCAAGGTGTTGATAAATTAGATAATGAATTTTCACTTTTTGGTGATGATGGTAGTTTCACTGTTTCTCTTAAAAAGCGAAAAAATTCAATGTTTGATTTATGGGTAGCAACTCGATCTCAAGTTATACCAGAATTTGAAACGAAATCAGAAGAATTTAAGAAATTCCACAAATATTGGGTTATTCGTAATTTAATAAAACCTCGTTTTGCTCAATGGCGTTTAAAGCCATCAGAAGAAAATTACCTTTGGATGGCCGAACAGGATTTAAAAGGTAAAAATCGAGGTGGTGAATTAGCCTTCCTATTTGAGGAAACAGAAAAAATGAAAACTAATGAATCTAATTTGTTACGTCTTCAACATTATCTGGAAGTAGGTAAAAAACTTTCCACGAAAGTACCAATTACAAATTCCTCAAATAATAAAAGTTTAGAACCTGCAGTCTATACTCAAGCTTTTAAACCGCTAAAATTAAATAGTCCCCAAACAAATACGATTAGTATTAAACGAAATCGTATTAAGTATCGTCGTAATGTTATTAAAAAACGTCGTTATGCTCCACGTGTGCGTAATAAACGTCTAAAAGGAGCTAATTTCAGTTCAGCTGGATTAAAACGTCGCCCTGTGATTTTTGGCTTACGTCAACCACGTTTTTTACAAACACGTGAAAGTCAACGTAAAGGGGATAGACGTTTATGGCGTCGCCGTGCTCCTTTACGCCCTTCTCCTGTAGGGCCTTCACGTTGGTCATCATTTAATTATTATCGCCAACAAGTATACCATCAAGCACTTTCACATGTTGTAGATAGTGTTATGAAAGGGCAACCGCGCGATTATTATTTAACAACAGATGAAGAAAAAACTTTAGCAAAACGCAAAGTACAATTAGCTCGTTACTATGACAGTTTACGTAGCTATAAAAAATCTCCTCGTTTCCAAAGATTTGTTCCTGGGGGTTCAAGAACATTTACTGATGGTGTTTATAACCACCAATTTAAAGGGACGTTAAGTTATGCACGCCGTTTATTTTATGTTACACCTCTAGAAGCTCAAAATATGGAAGGTGGTCGAGTATATAAAATGAGTCAGTTATTGTATGATCGTAATTCAACAAATCCAATATTACATGAAGAATTAACGCCATCAAATGATTCCAAAGGACCATTTTTAGAATTAATGCCAAGTCCTTCACCATTTTATACTGGTTGGGATGCGAATAATCATAAAATGATCTTAACTTCTCGAACATTACCACGAGTTGGGGCAGGTTATCGTGTCCCTACTGAAGAGGGTGCTTTTACAGCGTGGCCTTATAGTGCTGAGAAAATTCGCGAAATCGGTCGTCCTCGTGCTTTTACACGAGAGAAGAAAAATGTTTCTCGACGTCGTTTAGCTTTTACTTGGGATTGGCGAAATTTACAAGTTGGTTTTAGTTGGCGTAAAACTCCTCGAAGTGCTACTTGGTTTAGCGATTCAAACGCAGAACCTATTGATAGTAATACACCACTTGGTTACTGGGCGCGTTCTCAAACTCGTCAAGTATTCCAAAAGAAATCTCTCCGTCGTCGTCGTTGGAATCGTTGGTATTTACGTATACCTGCTTTACCTCGTTTGGGTGGTTTTTCTTGGGACGCCTAAAAACTTCATGATATCCTAAATATAAGTTAAGCTTTTCTTTTCGAATAAATTATGTCACATTCCGTTAAAATTTACGATACGTGTATCGGTTGTACACAATGTGTTCGCGCTTGTCCAACAGATGTTCTAGAAATGGTACCGTGGGATGGTTGTAAAGCAAGTCAAATTGCTTCTGCTCCACGTACAGAAGATTGTGTTGGTTGTAAGCGTTGTGAAAGTGCATGTCCTACAGATTTCTTAAGTGTTCGTGTATATTTAGGTGCTGAAACTACAAGAAGTATGGGTCTTGCATATTAATTTAAGTTTTATACCTTTATGAAGAATTTCACTACTTATTTATCATCTGCACCTGTCGTGCTACTTTTAACAGCAAGCTTCTTATCTGGTTTATTAATTGAGATTAATCGTTTCTTCCCAGATCCATTAATCTACTATCCATCTTAAGTTGCTAATAGGGTAAGGCATTTGCCTTACCCTATTAAAATACCGATATATCATGCAATTTTTAAAAAACTTCCCGTGGCCCTTTGTTGAATTGTTAGGTGGGTTTGTTTTTGGCAGCTGTTTTATAGTATTATTTAAGCCGTCACAATTCTTTCTCCTTAGCTTTTTTCTGTTAATAGAAAGCGTTTCTTGGAGATATGTTCAAATTTCCCGTTGGCATAGATTTCGAGCAGGGTTTTTATTAGGTATCTTTGTAGATGCTTTTAAAGTTGGAAGTTGATTATCCAATAAATTATTGATAATCTATAAAATAATACAAAAATCAGGAGAGATGACCGAGTGGCCTATGGTAGCGCATTGCTAATGCGCCGTACGGTGTAAAGCTGTACCGAGGGTTCGAATCCCTCTCTCTCCGAGGTATGTTATATTGTTGTATGGTACAATATTCATATTAAAAATATTAAAAGGTATGCCTCTGTGGTGGAATTGGTAGACACGCTACGTTTAGGCCGTAGTCTTTAATCGGGTGAGAGTTCGAGTCTCTCCGGAGGCATCAACATGTATGGAATTAACGAGTTTCTATTAAGAAATTCATAAAAATCAAATGAGTTTTAAATGACTGCACTTTTTCAACTGACAGTATTTGCACTTATTACTTTATCTTTTGCACTTGTAGTAGGTGTACCTTTTACATTTGCATTACCTGAGGGTTGGACAAGTAACCGCAATTTCATTCTTACAGGCGCGGGGTTATGGTTACTATTAGTTTTCGCCGTAGGTGTTTTAAATTCTTTTGTAATCTAAATTAAAAAAAGAAGGGTTTTTATGAACCCTTCTTTTTTATTCATAGTCTATTAAGGTTGTAATTCAAAGATATAATCTTATATAATGTAAGCAGTAGGGTAGAGCAGTCTGGTAGCTCGCAAGGCTCATAATCTTGAGGTCGTTGGTTCAAATCCAACCCCTGCTA